TGGATAAGAGTAAACTGTAATGAATACTATCTCTTCTAAATTAACAAAAATAAAATATAAATGATTCAATTAAATAAAACACAAGAAAACAATATTAAATATATAATATTGAATTTTAATAACTTCGATTTGAATAGTTTTATAGAAGCATTAATGTATAACTTACAACTTAATACTACCTATACACTATTAATCAAATTTGCCTTTCAAGGTAATAGTTTGTTTTATATGTCTGGTAGTCAAATAGGAATGGTAGTAAAGTCTAGTCATAATATAGATTATTATAACAAAATATATGAAGTAATAAGATTACGAATTGAAGATGTTATATCTAAATATGATATAGATTCCTTACCTGATAGTATTGTTATAGAATATAAAGTTATAACTGTTTCAAAAGATTTGATTATAAATAATATAGACTCAAAATCTTTAAATTTGAATAACAAAATATTTCCTGTAAATAAACTTACAAAAATCTTTAGTTCTAAATATTTGCCTTTAACCTTAGATAGTAGTTATTTTGGTTTTCGAATAGAAACAGAGTTAAAATATAAAATTATTAATCGTCTTATATCTAATATAAAATCATCTGGTGTACAATTATCTGGGATTTTAAATAATTCTGAGTTATTATCTAAAACTAAATTATTTATTAGATCTGGTGTAAAAGGATTGAGTTATATAATTTTGGATAGACAAATAGAAGATCAGTTCTCTTTATCTGGTAATATAGATGATAGTATTAATAATTTAAATATTCAAATTAAACTTGCGATAGAAAATTTAAAAAATAAAAATAAAATTAAATTAAACAATGGTGAATCATTAGGTTCTATTAGAACAGTGTTTGAATTAACTACTGGTATTTGTTTATTAGAAGCTATAGATTTAAGATTAGATAACCTTAGCTTTGTTAGAATAATAGATAATTATTGTATTACAATTAAAAATAATAAAGTAATTGAGATTAGTCGAGCTATAAATTTTGAACCTATCAAAAATCCCTATGTAAATGAGTCTTATAAAATAATACCTAATCCCAATTTCGGGGTATTAGATATTGAAACTTTTCAAGACTCAGATGGGTTAGGTAAAGTATATTGTATGGGTTATGTAACTTTATTGGAAAAAAATAAAATAGAAACTTTTTATTTAAGTGATTTAATTCCATCGTTAGATTCTAACTTATTAATAATACTTTGTATAAATTCTATGTTAGTTCCTAAATATCATAATTATATTTGGTATATTCATAATATGGGTAATTTTGACATTATTTATATTTATAAAACCTTGAAAGAATTTAATTTACATTATCAGCAAGAATATTATAAATTAGAAACATTATATAAAGAAAATAAAATGTTAAGATTAACCGTAAAAGTCAAAAGTAAAAATAATAAATATATTAAAATTACTTTTTTTGATTCATTGAATATTTTATCTAGTAGCTTATCTAAATTAGCAAAAGATTTTGGGGTTGAAACACAAAAAGGTTTCTTTCCTTATAATTTTGTTAATAAAGAAAGTTTAAACTATATAGGAGAAACTCCGGATATGAAATATTACAAAAATATAAGTCCTCAAGAATATAAAGAAATTTACTCTAAATATTTTATTTCTAATAAAACATATTGTCTTAGTCTATTAGATAATTCTACTATTATTAAAGCAAAAGGAGTTAAAAATGATTCTTTGACTTTAGAAGATTTTAAATCTATGTATTTCTCATTTAAAAATATTTTATCGATAAAACCTAATACTATTAAAAATTTATCAAAAGGTTCTGTAATTATTTCAGAAAAAGAAATATTATTACAATATGATTCTTTTACGAAGAGAGAAAAATTATACAGTGAAAGTAAATTATGGGTTAATACTAAACCTTTATACTACAATAATATAGAAAAAAGTATTATACCTATAAACTAATTAGTTTATATGCAAAGCAAAAAAAAAAGAATATTTTATCCCTTTTTTATAATTGCAGTAAAATAAATTACCTTTCAGGGCCACAGCACTTTCTTCAAGATTTTGGTATTTCGACTCAGAACACCCCCCCCACTCCTGGCCCTAGTCAAGCAGGTGGCAACTTGTACTAATCCTCACTCTCTAAGTATATCAAACCCCGGTGGTTTCCAATCAATTTTATATAATATGAAAAAATTGAACAAAAAAAACATTAAACCAGTTTTCCGAAATCTGGATTATCCAATTCAAGGGGCAGTGAGCTTCGCTGACCTACTTAGAAAATTTATTAACGAGTTTTCCCTAACTCCAATTATTTATGTTTCTGTATTAGCACAGATGAAGTGTGTAAGTGGAAAACATGCTACAATAGGTAACCGTAGACCATTAAACGTAAGAGATCCTAAAGATGTAATGACCTACGTCAAATACTTAGAAACAATCTTTAACACTCAAATGCAAAAATATAAAACAGAAGTACCAATATCTATCTTCTTTAACTATTCTGTAGAGGGAGAAGGGACCTTTCAAACAATGAAAAGAATAGTCTCAGCTAACAAAACAGATTTACTTAAAGAAAACAACTTAGATAGGTTAGAGAACTTGCCCCTGGATAGAGGGGTATTCACTAGACAAACATCAAGTAAAACATTAAGGGTTCTATTTAAGTTTCTCTAGCTTAATTATTTTCTTTATATACCTCCTTTGGAAGCTAAATTGTGAAGAATAAGGGTTGAGCTAGCTATTTATTATAGCACCGTTGGATAAAACATAAGGTTCTGCATCTGCAGGGATGTCTAATGGAATATTAAATAGAATAATAAGAACAATAACATAAATAGTTTATTGTTCAGTATGTTTATTTATTAATAATCCATTAGATAGAACATAAGGGTTTATATCTTTAAAGATTCCGTCAGCTGTAAAAAGCAATTCTCTTTTGTTATCTGTAAGCATTAGAGTATAAATTTCATTTTTAACTGCGATAAGGCCTTCGTCAATATGTTTATACCATTTATCTTGATTTATCTGAAGACTTTCATCTTTGTTAAGTAAAGGTTTCATTTGATCAAATGAAATATGGTTTTTAAGTCCTTTAACTTTAACATATTCGTAAGTATAAGTTTTACCTGCATAAACCTTGGGTGCTAAGTATATAACTTCATTAAATATGTGTTCCAATTTAAGTTTACCTAGTTCAGTTCCAATATATTTAGGATCAAGTTTACCATTTAAACTTAAACTATCGGTATCCATATAAAGAATAGTTAAGTCTTGAAGTTGTGCGATATTTTTTAAATAAGACATGTGAATTCTAGCATAGGATGTAATATCAACTGCTAAAGGAATAGAGCTGTTTTTAGAAGATGGTTTATTATTTTCCATTTTATTGGAAGTTGGATTATAGTAAGAAATTAATTCTTTATTATTACCCAAGTCAAAAAATGTTAGTAAGCACATATTCGTTATGATATTCTTTGGCTTTATCTGAGTTAATGGTAATATGTCTATCATTTTCAGGGTCCATTCCAAATTTACCATATAGGCTATTTAACAATAACTTAGCAATTAAATAATTAGGAGTACCTTTTGCACTATTAGCTTTTAATTTATCGGACAAAGGTGTTGGAGTTTTATCTTTTTTTATAAAAGAATAATAAATATAAAACTCACCCTTAGCTAGGGAGCTTGGTTGGGCTAGTAAATAAGCTGAAGAATAAATAGATAATAATAAGAACATAATAATATTAATAATAATTATCAATTAATAAAACATAATTATTTTGATACTAAATAAAAGTGTTTTATTTTGTTAGCAAGCATAGGGCTCTTAGCTTAATAGGTAGAGTACCTAATTGTCAATTAGGGGTGTCCCAGTTCGAATCTGGAAGGGCTCGTAAAAATAAAATATTAGAATTGATATTCTAAAAGTATCAAGATCTTAAAGTAAAAATAATTTTAATTTTAAATGTAAAACAACAAAAAAAACTTCCTTTCCTAATGCTATTAATTACTTTTTGTTTTGTTAGAAGGTAATAAAAATTTACTGCCTATCTTTATGTTTGCTTTTTTTTTACAAAAGGAGTGCAAAGCGGAAGCATTATAGTCTTGATTTGATAATAAAACATTAATAAAACATTAAGAAAACATAAAATTAGTGTATAGGTTATAAGCATTAAAAACGAGTATAGTTAAGTTGGTATAGCCTCTACCTTCCAAGTAGATATCATCAGTTCAAATCTGATTACTCGTAGATAATAAACCAAAAAAATTTTTTTTATCCTCTTGCGTTATATACCTCTTTTAATTCTTTTTTTTTTTAATCTGCTATTTTGCTTAATATTACTAACAAGGAATGAAAATTAAATTACAATTATTTATTTCATTTATGTTTTTATAATAAGAGGAACCGTCCTCTGTTGTTTTAAGGTAGACATAATATTAATTTACTTATAATTATATATTTTAATTCTCTTAGTTCAATGGTAGAACATCATTCTTCTAAAGTGTAAATTTTGGTTCGAATCCAAAAGAGAATGACAGTAATTGTACCACCCAGCGGGTGCTTATAAAAATTTATGTCTTATTATAAATTTTTATAATACAAAAAAGAAAAGAGTAAATATTAATTATAAATAGTATATATTTTAAAAAACAAAATTTTATAGAGCGATATAGTGTAAAGGTTCGCACATCAGCCTCATGAGCTGAAGGATCGGGTTCAATTCCTAATGTCGCTATTAAAAATTTAAAAAGGTCTTTTAGTATAAAGGTAGTACAGCTACCCTTCACGTAGCTAGTGTCAGTTCGAGTCTGGTAAAGACTAAGTGTTTTTAAATTAAAACATTATTATTTTAAACTTATTTTATCTGAAGGCGAAGGGCTTCCTTTAGTCCTCCGGTTTTAAGAGAATATCCTAATTAATCTCTCCAGCGTCTGATTTTATTTAGCTTACTATTTACCTTACTAATATTGAATTTAAAATAGGTAAATAACATCTTATTTGTAGTTAGCATAAATTAAACTACTTCTTATCAAAAAAATAACCCAACAAAATATGAAAAGTTACGGTATGAAATAACTAAATTCCTTCATTTGATTTTTAGTTCCTTTCCTTAAAATTTAATGTGCCACTCACATCTATTTTTTTTTTACAAAGATAGTGATAAATAATTATATTGTTCTTATAATATAAGGAATAGTTTTCATAGGTAAGATAGAATGATTGCTAATTGTTCGGGGAGACCCTTAGGTGTTCGAATCGCCTCTATTCCGTAACACACAAAAACAAACAAAACAAAAAAACAAAACAAAAAAAACAATTTATTATTGTTTTATTAAAAAGCGCCAAGAAGTCGAAAATTAAAAGAATAGCTTATTATTATGACTAGATGGCTGTTTTCTACTAATGCTAAAGATATCGGAACATTATACCTAATGTTTGCTCTTTTTGCAGGTATGATTGGAACTGCTTTTTCTATGATAATTAGATTAGAATTAGCAGCACCTGGTGTACAATTCTTACAAGGTGACCACCAACTATTTAATGTAGTAATAACAGCACATGCTATAATAATGATATTCTTTATGGTCAAAACATTTTGCTATCTAAAAAAAAGTGAAATAAAATAAATTTAATCTAATTTTAGAAACAAAGGCATGGCCGGGTTGTGTAGAAATATGTAACTTACATCTTGCTATATGCTGGAACATCCTTATAGTTATATTTCTGATCTTGCTGTCCTCCCCTTCGTACCCTCACAAAATGGGAATTGGAGTTATAAGACAGTAACAAAATATAAATTGGGTTATCAGCAGGAAACCAAATAATTCTGTACTTACCCTTGCTTTGCATCGGTCAGGTTTGGTATGAAAAATCACTACACTACAGAATCGAGTAGGATCCTCAGAGACTATATGCAAGATATCTATAAAAATTATTAAATAGATAAAGAGATAGTCCAGCTCTATTAGAAATTTTAGAGGAAAAATGTATGCCAGCATTAGTTGGTGGATTTGGTAACGATAGATGTTCAACTCTTTCCTTAAAAAGTAACAATAAAAAAGATCTTTATAATCCTCAGAACCATTACCTACAACGGTTTATGTATACCTTGTTAAATCAAAGTCCTTCGGGTTTTACGAAGTCTGTCATCAACTTAGGTGGTAGGGCCTGTTCAGTAAGTCTGGAAGAGGGTGATCGTAATAAATCTATAACAGGAGGTAAAATTTATAGAGCTAATGATGCGTTAGGTTCTTATTTAGCCGGGTTAATTGAAGGTGACGGTACATTTGCTATACATAACAAAGCTTCAACTGCCAAAAAATATTCTCCGATGATTATTGTTGTTTTCAAGAAAAACGACTTGCCATTAGCTGAATATTTACAAAATGTAACTAAATGTGGTAATGTTTATAATAAACCAAATAGAGGTTATGTTATTTGGCAAATTCAGGATATTGTTAGTGTTTTTACTATAATTAAATTAATAAATGGTAAGATGCGAACACCTAAAATAGAAGCATTGCAACGTACAATTGATTGGTTAAATAATTATATTGACAATAATAAGTCAAGTAATCTACCTATAACTAAATTAATTCTATCTAAAATTTACAAACTCGAATTTAAAACCTTAGATACATCTTCAATTGATAGTAATACTTGGTTATCAGGATTCTCGGATGCTGATGGTAATTTTTCTATAAATATTCATAAACGATCCAATAGGAATAGTACAAGAATTCAATTGTATTATCGGATGGAAATAAGACAAACTTCCCATAGATTAGACACAGAAGGGAACAAGACTAATTATTTTTCTATAATGTCTATTATAGCTAATTTTTTAGGTGTAAATTTGTATAGTAGAAATAGAACTATAAACGATAAACAGTTTTATAGTTATACTGTTGTATCTCATAATAAACATAGTCGCAGTAAAATTGTTGAATATTTTACAAAATATCCTCTTCTGTCTTCTAAATATTTAGATTTCAAAGATTGGCTTTCTATTTTAGATAAACAAGCTAAATCTAATCATCCTTCCATTTCGGCTCCACAAGGAACAAAGCCTAATCTGTTTGAAGATACAGAAGACACGGTCTTTTGTATCCGAAGAGACGCTACTTATTATTTAGATGAGGCAGTAAAAATTAGAAAAGATTTTAATAAAACTCGTACAACATACAATTGGGATCATCTTAAAAATTGTTACTTAACAAGAATAGAATAAAAAATATAGTTGCCGTGGTTGACTGTAAAGTTAGCCTTATTACATCACTGTATGCGGGAAAGCCTTAAAGTCACATTATAGAACCAGCTGAAAACTTTATTATTTTATTACCCGAAGGACCATCTTGCTTGCTTTTGTTTCTCTCATTAGCTTCGCAAATGCTTAGCAGGGACAAGTAGTATCCTTTCAAATAAAAAATTATTTAAAAAGCGTACAGCGGTCTTAATAATTAATGTGAATATTAAAACATGTTATCTCTCTGCCGTACGGCAGCCTAAGGTTTGGAGGGCAAGCCGTCATCGTATCCCACCCAGCCAAAGGTAGTTAGGCTTGTTTTAATAATAGGTAATCCGCAGGAAACCAAAATAAATTAAATAACCTTCTGTTTACGCTACGGAATTCAGGTTTTCATCTTTCCTGCAAGTAACAAAAGCCGGACCCCGGCTTCAAACTTTAGGTGGCTGAGCTTCTATTCCCACCCTTTGGTAACGCTGGGTGCGGGTATCTATTTTACTTTGCTCCCCTTTTTTGTTTTTTGAAAAAGTAAAGGTAAAACAAAGTAAACGATAAGAAAAGTTTTTGTCTAAAAATAAGAAGAACAACTAATTTATTGTAGGATCCTCAGAGACTACACGTGATGCGGTTAATAAAAAAAAATTAACCTGAAGATATAGTCCAAACATCTTTGAAAAATTATGCATTAATGAACTATATGCTACCTGTTTTAATTGGGGCTCCAGATTACCTTTTTAATTTAATTAAACAAATGATCTCTTTTTATTCTATCAAAAATACACATTGCTTCGCACTGTTTGATAAATTTTCTAATTTAGAATCAAATTTGCAAGGTAAACAAGCGGCGGAGTTGTCTAATTTTAAAACAAACACTTCTAATTATCTTTCTTTAGGACCATATTTAGCAGGTTTATTTGAAGGTGATGGTCATATCATTTTATCTAAAGAAGGTAGAATAAGTTATCCTTATATAGCTATAACTTTTGTTAACAAAGATTTACCTCTAATAACTAAGTTAGTAGAAATATGTGGAGGCAGACTAAGATTTAAAAATAAAGAAAATGCTATAGTGTGGATAATAAATAATCATAAGGAATTAATAAATTTAATAAATTTAATGAATGGGTATTTAAGAACTCCTAAGATAAATAAATTTAATGATTTAATATCTTGGTTTAATGATAGACATAATTATAATTTTCCAGTTTGCTCCCCAGATACGAGTGATTTAACTAAAAATGGTTGGCTAGCTGGTTTTATAGATTCCGACGGTGGGTTTAAAGTCCGATATACTGAAAAACGTATAGATGAAAAAACTAATAAAGTTTTAACCAAAGGAAGAATAGAAGTACGTTTTGCTTTAGAACAGCGACAAAGTTTAAATTTACCTAATAATAATGATGATAATTCATATAAATTTATAATGTTAAAAATACAGTCTTTTTTTGGTATTACTACTGATTTGATAATTTCAAAACACAATACTAACTTCGGGATAAGTAAAATTTATTGGATAATAGAAGTGACTAGTTTAAATAAATTAAATCTTTTAATTCAATACTTAAATAACTATCCTTTATTAACTGCTAAACGAAATGATTTTGAAGATTGGTTAAAGGTTTACCAATTAATAGAGAATAAAAAACATTTAACTGAAGAAGGTAAATTGTTAATTAAACAAATAAAATCAAATATGAATAAAAAACGTGAAATTTTTAACTGGGATCATTTAGTTATTTTAAATAAAGTAAAGTAGTCCTTTTTATAGTGACCCTATAATTAGAATCGGGTAAATTGCAAGGAAATCTTAATAGCTAATGTTTATGTTTAAATAAAAAAACAAATAAGATAATTTGCAGCGAAGTTTAATTCAGCATATTAGTATCTAAATTTTAAATATTTTTTAGAGAAAGGATTAAAAACGTTCAACGACTAGAAAGTGAGTTTTGCTAACAATAATCTTTCCACGAAAACCCGACAATTATATAATATTATATAATTGATGACATAGTCTGAACCACTTTGTGAAAAGTGGAGATAAAGGATAAAGAGCCTTTATGCTAACAAAATTGATGGCTTTCCCACGATTAAATAACGTATCATTCTGGTTATTACCTCCATCATTAATATTGTTATTACTTAGTGCTTTAATAGAAAACGGTGCTGGTACTGGTTGGACAGTTTTGGATTATATACCAAACCATTCGGATATGGTAAACTTAGATAAGCTGTCATACTATAGTGATATAGTTTTATTAAACTCTACTCGATGCGAGGAAATTCCTCTCTCTTTACTTTTGTTAATAAACAGAAGCAAAGGATCCTTTCTAGCTAAAGGATTCGGAAGTAAATGCTCATCGTATAATCTTAGCGGAAGCAAAAATTTTACTGACGCCCCGAAAGGGGAGGGGACAATTCGCCTGGGTAAAACATTAAAAAAATTTATCCATCAGAGACTTAACGTAGGGCATCTTATTTTTCTAAACACAGCTTCGATTCTGCCTTTGCGTAATGGCATACGGCTTGTAGGCTTAAGTTTTTCAACTAAAGCTCCGCGTCTGCAAATTCTAGCTAAAAATATAAATAAAAACTCACTTTCAGAAAATAAAGATATATTTAATCAATGGTTAGTAGGATTCACCGACGGTGATGGTTCTTTTTCTATTGTAAGACAAAATGATAAATGGTCTCTAACCTATATAATAGGACAAAGCACTTATAATTTAAGAATTTTACATTTTATAAAAAAACAATTAGGGTCTTCAGGAAGTATCTACATAGAAAAAGATAGAACTCAAGCTCATTTTAGAATTAGGGATCTTGTCACATTAGAAAAAGTAATTTTTCCTATTTTTGATAAGTATCCCCTTCTAACCACTAAATATTTCAAATATCTCAAATTTAAAGAAGCTCACAGTATTTTATCTAACACTTCATATACTAAATCGGAAAAAGATTCTCTTATCTTTAAGATTCTCGATAGTAAACCAGATATATTACCTTACATCTCGCCAGCGTGGTCTATTGTAAATTATAAAGTTTTTAACTATGAAACTGCCTCACAAGTTATGAGTAAATCCTGGCTAGTTGGTTTCACCGAAGCTGAAGGTAGCTTCTATTTGGTTAGTAAATCTAAAGATAAAATTGTGTCTGAAACTGTGATTGTAGGTAGAATAATTCATGCTTTTGAAATAACTCAAAAATTAGATGAAATAGTACTAATTGCTATTAAACATTTATTACATATTAATACTAAGGTTCAATTTAAGAAAGCAGGTTATTATACTATAGTTACAACCAATTCTCGTGCTATTGAAAATATTATTTGTTACTTTAAAAATACTTTGAAAGGCATGAAAGCAGTAGAGTACCGAATTTGGGCTAGGTCTTATCTTAATGATAAAGGAAATTATTTAGCTTTAAGAAAAATTCGAGATAATATAAGAATTATGAAAGCTAGAACTAACAATAACTAGGGAGCCGAACCTACGGTAGGGAGCCGAACATCTGGAATAGGGCCTAGCCATTATATCCAGTCAAGCTGTCAGCGGATTCTTTATCCGCATGTAAGGATAAATAAGATGAAGGAATAGTCCGAACTCTAGTGTTAAATTAGAGAGTGTAATGATAGTATTAAATTAACAACTAATATGAGATTACCAACACAAAAAATTTTGTTATCCTCCTTTATCTAGTATCCAATCTCACTCTGGTGGTTCTGTAGATTTAGCTATATTTTCTTTACATTTAGCAGGGGTTTCATCTCTGCTAGGGGCAATTAATTTTATAACTACAGTACTAAACATGAGAGCACCAGGAATGTCATTACATAAATTACCCTTATTTGGTTGGGCTATTTTTGTAACAGCAATTCTATTATTACTTTCATTACCTGTATTAGCCGGTAAACAAATACTGCCGGCTCTAAATCCAACTATATGCTGGGAACTGTTCGATTTAAATTTTATAAGTCGAAGACAATCAGCAGGAAACCTCTTAGATTTGAATGTAATAGGGATCCTCAGAGACTATACGTTGGAATTTATTTGTTGTGAAATACTACCTTGTTCCTTTTCTCTTAAAGGTAATGAAGATATAAAAACTGACCACCCCTCCCCCAAGGGGGCGGGAAGGTTATTCAAATTCAATAATTTTGATAAAATAAATAAAAATATCTCTAATTTTAATTTTAGTACTTATTTAACTGGGTTGATTGAAGGTGATGGCTCAATAATTGTACCTAAAACTGACAGATCAATTAAAGGTCGTATTAATTATCCTTCGATCCAAATTGTATTTCACTTAAAAGACCTACCCTTAGCTTTAATGATACAAAAAAATTTAAAACATGGATCACTTTCTAGAAAAAAAGGAGTTAATGCTTATGTTTTAACTATTAATAATTATGAAGGGTTGTTACTAACCTCCTCATTAATTAATGGTCACATGAGAACTCCTAAAATCTATGCTTTATGGGATTTAATTGATTGGTTAAATCTAAGATTCAAAGATATTCATTTAAATAAAAAACCTTTAGATGCCAATTTATTAGAATCTAATGCATGGTTATCTGGATTTATAGAGGCAGATGGTCATTTTTCCATAAGAACTACTACAATATCTAAATATCCTAAAGTAGAATGTAAATTTGAACTAAGCCAAAGAAAAATAGATCATAGAGGCAGAGATAATTTATATTTTTTAGAGATTATTGCTAAATTTTTACTTTCTTCAGTAAAAAGCATTAGAAATAATAGACCTTGTTCTGAATATAGAGTAAGAACAACTAGTTTAAAGGGAAATTTAATTTTAGAAAATTATTTAGAATCTTATCCTTTATTTGGTAGTAAATATTTAGATTACAAAGATTGGATTAAGGTATTAGATTATTTTAAGTCTGGTTCATTTAAAGTTAAAAACGACACCCGCTGGGTGGGATATATTATTTCAATAAAATCAAATATGAACGACAGAAGAACTGTGTTTACTTGGGATCAGTTAAATAAATTTTACAACTTAGATAAATAAGATATAGTCCCAACATACATGTGAATGTATGAGTGTTTACCTTAAACCTTTACAAATTTTTATTTGATATAGGTTTTTGAGACAAATTAATATTTTAAATCCTTCGTCTCCCTGCATTTCTGGTTGGGTGGTAGATATAGATTTAATTTGTTAATTTAGTCATGGGACCTGGTCTCGTAAATCAAGAATTTAAAGGGTATAACAATGCTTCTTACAGATAGAAACTTTAATACTAGTTTCTATGACCCAGCTGGAGGTGGTGATCCCGTATTATATCAACATCTTTTCTGGTTCTTTGGTCATCCAGAAGTTTATATCTTAATTATACCAGGGTTTGGTATTGTTAGCCATGTTGTTGCTACATTCACAGGTAAACCAATTTTTGGGTACATCGGTATGGTTTATGCTATGTTCTCAATTGGTATACTTGGATTTATCGTATGGAGTCAATTGGTGGCTCTCCCTTACTGTGAGGTAAGGGTAATAAATCTCGCTATATGCTGGGACAGTTCAACGCTAGTAAATACTTTTTATAGTGAAAATTTTACTAGTTATACTCAATCAGCAGGAAATCGTAATATCTCGAGCTCCTCAGAGACTACACGCGTGAAATCTTTCAATTTTGAATTATTTAATACAAAACGTCAATCTTTAAATCTTAAACCTATAGATTCTAATTGGTTGAGTTGGTTTATTGGTTTTACAGAAGGAGGCGGAGCTATTTTAGTCAATAGGGCAGCCTCTACAAGTTCTTCATTACGATTCGTTCTTACTCAGAAAGAAGGATCAATACTTTATGAAATTAAAGATTTGCTTGGATTTGGTGTTGTACGATACCATCCGCAAGGAAAAGGAAATAATGGGTTCTATCGTTTTACTATCGCAAATAATAAAGACATTCTTAATTTAGCTTTATTATTTAATGGAAACTTAGTTATTCCTCACCGGATTAATCAACTTTCGTCTTGGATTGATTTATTAACTGAAAAGGGGTTATGGACTTATGGCTCGTCTCAAGCTCAGCCTTTAATACCTACTCTTAATGATAGCTGGTTATCTGGTTTTACCGATGCTGAAGGTTGTTTTAATGTTAATATTACTTCACGCAAAAATACTATTAGTGGTTATCGTATAAGACTTCGATTTTTATTAGATCAAAAAAATGCTTATAACACACTAATTAATATTCGTAACCTTTTTGGGTTTGGAAGAGTAAGTATTCGAGGTGAAACGAATAATGTTTATCGGTATTCTGCGGATTCCTTCAAAGGATTGGAATCTATACACAACTATTTTATCTCTTTCCCACTTAAAACTAATAAAGCAATATCTTTTGAAAATTGGTGTAAAGTGTTTAATATGTTTCTAAATAAAGAACATCTTAGTACAGAAGGTTTTAATAAAGTACGTGAAATAGTTAAAACTATTAATATCAATAATAGCCTTAATATTAAAACAGGGTCGGCTTATCCTTCTGCTTCCCCCTCAAAAAAAAACAAATTAATTGAATTGAAAGATTAAGATATAGTCCAATCCTACTTGTGAAAGTAGAGAAATAGTTATTTTGATCTATATCATATAACAATTTTAATAAATTTGCACCATATGTTTACTGTAGGGCTTGACGTGGATAAACTTGTGTTCACGGTAAAAATCTTGCTATATGCTGGAAACTCCTGTATAAGTAGTCCACTCGTATTTATTACGCTAGGAAAAATCTACTTAAATCTTCTGCCTGGACAATCAGCAGGAAACTTTAGTTTTAGTACAAAAGCTACGGCAAAAACTAAAAATACTTATAATAGTTACACTAATCTACCTATAATTTCTGAACATGTTTCTAAACATAAATCTAATCTTACAGATACTGATTTTGGTTATTTTTTAGCAGGTTTAATTGAAGGAGATGGTTGGTTTGGTAAAAAAGAATTGCATATTATTTTTGCTGAAAGCGATATTTCTTTGGCTTATCTTATTAAAAAACGAATTGGACATGGTAACGTGTACAAAATTAAAAATAAAAAAGCAGTAAGATATATTTGTAAAAATGCAAAAGGTTTATTTATTATTTTATCTTTGATAAACGGAAAATTAGTAAGTAAACCTAAATATGAGCAACTAATTAAACACAATTATAGTGCAGATTTTAACTATACTATATTACCACCTTCAAATAGTTTTACCTTAGATAATTACTGGTTAGCTGGTTTTTCTCAGGCTGATGGTTGTTTTCACATTAGTCTTGTAAAAAGTAAAACACACAAAACAGGATATAGTGTAAGATTAGAATTTTCTCTAAAACAAAACGATGCTGTTCCTTTAAAGCTTTTATACAATACTGTTAAAATGGGGAATCTTTCTCAATATAGCAGCGGAATATGGTGCTACAAAAGCTCAGGGTTTAAAACAGCAGCACTGCTAATTAATTATTTTGATACATGTAACCTATTTGCAGGTAAATACGTAAATTACCTTAAATTTAGAAAAGTGTATATTATGATAACTAATGGTAGACATTTAGAAAATAAAGGTATAACTAAAATTAAAAGTATTGCAACTAAAGGATCCTCAGAGACAAGTACGCAAGAAGTTTAATATCTTAATATTTTTTAGAGCTTAGCACCCGTCCCTGCGCTCAGCTAAGCCTAGCGCATAAACAACGAGGGATAAGTAGTTTAATTATTTATCTTTGCTTTATTAATATTTTTTTTTACTAAACTAAGATACTGTCCATTTTTTAGCTTTTGACAAGAGCTTATTTTACAGCAGCTACTATGGTAATTGCTGTACCCACAGGTATAAAAATTTTCTCATGGTTAGCTACTTGCTACGGAGGTAGTCTAAGATATACAACTCCTTTACTATTTGTTTTAGGGTTCTTAGCTCTATTCACAATAGGTGGAGTTACAGGAGTAATACTAGCTAATGCTAGTTTAGATGTTGCAATGCATGATACAAATTTATATTTTCCTCTTTACTCCTTCACACCCTATTTTGGGGGAGTCGGAATATTTTTAACTTTGATTTATTATTTAAAAATAAAAATATTACCTAACCTTTTTTACCCTTTACGTGTGGGGAAAAAGGGAGTGAAACATTCTAACAAAAGCTCAGAACCTTACATAGGTTCAGAACATAACAAACTAGGATGTTTGAATTGGAAGAATAAAATTAATTTATTTATAAAATTTAACTTTATAAACAGTGATTTAACAAACGATTTAAATAAATGTCCACAGATAATCCGAAAAATAGAAGGCAAAATATTGCAAATTAATTCTCCAAATCTTTCTATAAAAACTATAAACAAACATAAAGCGGAAGCCTTAAGTTTAGCTGGCAAATGGTTTTCACGGTTTTATTCCATTTCTTGTTCAGAATTTACAAAAAGTCTAATAAAAACAGCTGTATTACCTACCCGCTGGTTGGGTTTAAATAACTCTTTAACAGATTCTGATAAAGAGTATATACAACAATTTTGGGTTGGATTATTAGAAGGTGATGGGACAATAACTGTAGATAAATTAAAAAATACTTTAAGAATACGTTTTGTTATAGCTTTAAAAAATTTAGACAGAAACGTTTTTATGTTAAATCTTATTAGAGACACTATAGGTGGTCGTATTAGAATAGAACGTAATAATCGGTATGTTGTTTGGACAGCTTCTAATAAAAAAGATTTAGTTAAAGTCTTTGCAATTTTAGCTAAATACCCTTTAATTTCCTCTAGGAAACAGTGTCAACTTAGCTTTGCTAAACGTTGTTTAATAAATCCAGATATAGGTAATTTTGTAAAAAATAGAAATGAAAAATATTTAAATCAATCTAAATTTGTTATAGATCCTAATAATTTCCCCCTTTATTTTAAAGGCTGGTTTTCAGGCTTTGTCGAAGCTGATGGTCATTTTAGTTTAATTCGTTATCCTACAGGTAAAATAAGAAAAGCTTCATTTAGTATAGGTCAAAATTATGATAAATCCTTAATTGAAATGATTAAAAATTATGTGGGGAGTACACATAAAATTACTGAAGACAAACCTAAGTTAGTTAAAGCCTCTTTTTTTGATAACAGATTAGCTGGTAGTATATTTAAAGAGGAGAATAATTTTCAATCTAATCTCTCTGAGGATTGCTCTATTACAAAACATTACAGGGTAGCTATTTATGGGCCTAAAAGCCGCTCTTTTTTATTTACCCATTTTTCTAATTATCCTTTATTAGGAGATAAATATTATTCTTATGTTAATTGGATATCTGCTTTTGACAATTATGCAGAATTATTAAAATCGAAATAAAATTAAATTTAAAAATAAATTATATTTGTTTTTTACGTGTCATGAGGTCACATTGCTATGATATAAATATACAAGAGCCTACCTTATTAGTGAGGTAAAGCCTAAGATGGGGTACTTGTTTATATCCGTTTATTTTTATTTTTTGTTTTAGATAGTTTAACTTTTTAAAAACAAATTTAATCAAATAAGCGAACGGTGAAGGCTGAAATATTAGGCGTCGTGCAACCTAAAAACTACAATATTTCTAGTTAATACCGTGGTAATTACAAACAAAAAATAAAACTTTAAGTTAACTAATTTGTTGTTTGTAAGATCCGTAGAGACTACACGCAATGTGCTTAATCTAAATATTTAAGGTTAGATTAAGTAAAGATATAGTCCGATCTTAAGCGTAAGTTTAAGCTAACACAAATCACGTATTACGTAGTTGCTCATTTCCATTATGTGTTATCTATGGGAGCTGTTTTTGCCTTATTTGCTGGTTTCTATTATTGGACACCAAAAATTATAGGAAAAACATATAACGAATTCCTAGGAAAAGTACATTTCTGGATTTTATTCATTGGAGTTAACTTGACATTTTTCCCTCAACACTTCTTAGGTCTAGCGGGTATGCCAAGAAGAATACCTGATTATCCAGATGCCTTTAGTGTATGGAATGCTGTATCTAGTTTTGGATCTATTGTTTCTGTTGTAGCTACATTGTTATTCGGATATATTGTTTATGATTTATTTGTTAACGGTAAAGAAGTTAACAAAAATCCTTGGGCTGTGCCATCATACTTTACTTCGAGTAATGTTTTTAACGATGAAACACACACAGCCAACTCAATTGAATGGGCCCTTAAAAGCCCCATTCCGTTTCATGCTTTCAACATGCTACCTGTACAATCTTAAATACAGATTAGTTAACTTTAGATCTAACCCTAAATTACATCTAATGTATTTTATGCATTTTACAATACATGAAATAATTGCAAGAATTTCAATTGGTATTTTAATTTTAGATATCATATATAAAATATTAATTATGTTTGTTTTCTTCGTTTTACCTGTTTTATTATATTGCTTGGCTTATTTTGTAATCTTTTGTTTAAATATTGATTCATTTATTAATTATTTAAATTCTTTAATCGGGCTTATACCTGTTATTTGTGATCTTAACTACTACTTCTTCACAGTTTTAACGTGTGTTGGAGATTTATCCTTGAGTCCTATTGATTTAGGGTCTTATTCTTCGGATACGAAGGATTTCACAGGCTTAAATACAATTCTTATGATGAACGATAATGATGGTTCTGGTGAAGGTGGTGGTGTTTATAGAGCCTATAACCCTAATAATGACCATCCTGCTATTATTGAATATGAGAAAAATAAATATAAATTTACACGACACTTTGAAGTTAGACCGGTTATGAGACGTAATATCTTTGTGTTCAATGTATTACACTGGGGGGATAGCATAGTGGCTATTAGGGATAACCCTAAATACGGTCCAGGTATAAGACTTGCCGCTTTTTCCACTACTCTGTCTATTGATCATGTAATGCAACTTAAAGATGTTCACAAATATAACTAAAGATTTAGTAATTATTACTCAAAGCTTTTCGGTCCCGATTCCTTCCGAAAACTCAACCCCCTGATATTTGCAAACCTGCAAAGCAACAACAAGAGGGTGGCAGGCAAAGGTAAAAAACAAAACAAAAAACAAAAAAATAATTAATTTAACCCCCTACTTCTTACCTTCTCGTTTATTAAAATAAGAAGAGAACCCTTTAATCCCCTTTTTTAATGCAAATCCTTCGGAGGTTCAGCCTTCAATTTAGGAATAGAACAATAGACAAAATAATTTTATTGTTCATAGTATGTCAAACCCCTATGGTTAGAAAGCAACTAAAAATGAATCTTGCATTGGCATTATTTTTAATAGGAATATTAGGTTTTATTTTAAACAGAAAAAATATTATCCTAATGATTATTGCAATTGAAATTATGCTTCTTGCTGTAACATTATTAATACTTATTTCAAGTTTTGGTTTTGACGATAACATTGGTCAAACATTTAGTATTTATATAATAGCTATAGCAGGAGCTGAATCTGTAATTGGGCTAAGTATATTAGTTGCTTATTATCGGTTAAGAGGAAATATTTCACTTAGATCTTAATGTATCTATCTATATTAATTTTACCTTTATTAGGTTCATTAGTATCAGGACTAATGGGTAGAAAAATAGGTGTAACAGGTGCACATTTTATTACTTGTACTTGTTTACTACTTTCATCTTTACTAGCCACAGTATCATTTTATGAAGTAGGTATTTGTGGTTCTCCTGTATCAATAAATTTAGTAAGTTGGGTTGAATCTGAATTTATGTCAATATCTTGGGAATTTTTATTTGATCAATTAACTGTATCAATGTTTATTCCTGTGTTATATATTTCTAGTTTAATTCACATATATTCTATTGATTACCTATCTTCAGACCCTCATAATCAACGATTCTTTTCTTATTTATCCTTATTCACTTTCTTTATGTTATTATTAGCATCTGGTGCTAATTATTTTGTAATGTTTGTTGGTTGGGAAGGAATTGGAATAGTTTCTTATTTATTAATTAATTTCTATTTTACTAGAATTCAATCTAATAAAGCAGCTATTTTAGCTTTAACTATGAATAGAGTAGGTGCTTTGAGAGGTAGGATCTCTCTAATATGCCTAAAACTATCAAACTCCGGGGACGCCCTAAAGCTTATGGTACCAAGCCTTATGCGAAAGCATATGAGTGGCCAGACTAATTACCTGGGTATGGTAACAAGTCATAAGATGATTGAAAATGAAATGGGTTATCGCGGATCTAAGTCAGCCCTAGCGGCTGTAAAAGAGCAACGAGTAGACGGTAGTTGGCTTCTAGCACTTCCAATTAGAAGCTTAAGGTGTACTCTAATGGGTTTCGAAAGAAATTATCAAATCAAAGTCCTTTCTAAACAATTAAATCAAAATTTTTTGTGCCAGCGCCTATGCGCAAGTTCAATTAACTAAAGTTAGGCTAGATCCATGGCTTGTGACTGGGTTTTGTGACGGTGAAGCTTCTTTCAGTGTATCTGTCTATAAAGATAAACGGATAAAAGGAAGAGTTGCTTGGGTCGTAAAACCGAGTTTTCAAATCTCTTTACATACTAGGGATATGAAATTATTATTACAATTGCAAGAATTTGTTGCCTGCGGAATCCTCGTATGCACAAAATAATCGAAGCGAAGTAAGCTTTAGAGTAAATTCTATTCATGATTTAACAAATTTTATAATACCACACTTTGTAAATTATACTTTACTTTCTCAAAAAGCTGCGGATTTTGAATTATTTAAACAAATTGTTAATTTTATTAACACTAAGGTTCACTTGACTGACGTAGGGCTGCTGCAAATTATTAATATTAGAGCCTCAATGAACTTAGGTCTATCTGATTTGCAAAAATCTGAGTTTATTAATTATAAACCAGTGCCTCGTCCAGTTATTAATTACACTGAAATTCCAAATCCTAATTGGATAGCAGGATTTTCAAGTGCTGAGGGTTGCTTTTTAGTTAGTCTTTCAAGGGCTGCGCCACTCTAATAAAAATAAAATAAGTCAATTTGTTCAATTAATATTTAAAATTTCGTAACATCATAGAGATAAAAAATTATTAGAATTAATTGCTAAATATTTGAATTGTGGACAAGTTATTTCTCACGGTGAAAATGCTAAAGTATTTATAGTGGCTAAATTTGTAGACATAAATAATAAAATTATCCCTAATTTTAAAGCCCGTTCAATTCAGGGGATCAAACAATTAGATTATCAAGATTTTTGTGAAATTGCTACTTTAATCGGTGAAGGTAAACATCTAAGCCCTATAGTAATAGCTAAAATTCAATTAATCAAAGATAGAATGAACACAAAAAGAAAATAACCAAAATTTTAATTGCATGATAAATTTGAGTGCCATGGATATGGGTCTGAGTATCGGATTTTTTGCATTATTTGCAATGTTCGGTTCTTTAGATTATTCTACAATATTCTCTTTAGCACCTTTTATGAATGAAACAGCTATAACAATTATAAGCTTATTGATTTTTATGGGTGCTATGGCTAAAAGTGCTCAATTAGGTCTACATAGTTGGTTGCCAGGTTCTATGGAGGCTCCTACTCCTGTTAGTGCTTTACTACATGCTGCTACTCTAGTTACTGCTGGATTATACTTGTTAGTACGGTCTTCTCCTTTATTAGAATACAGTTCAACAGCATTACTTGTGATAACTTTAATAGGAGCTTCTACTGCTTTCTTTGCAGCAACTTGTGGTTTAGTATTAAATGATATAAAAAGAATAGTAGCTTTTAGTACTATTAGTCAATTAGGGTACATGGTTATGGCTGTTGGTCTTAGTCAATATAATGTTGCTTTAATGCATGTAGTTAACCATGCTTTCTTTAAAGCATTGTTGTTCTTAGGTGCTGGTGCTATTATACACAGTGCTGCCGATGAACAAGATATTAGAAAATTAGGTGGTTTAATTAATTTTTTACCATTTACTTATTCTGCTATGTTGGTAGGAACTATAGCTTTATTAGGTTTACCGTGGCTATCTGGTTTCTATAGTAAAGATTTAATTATAGAATTAGCTTATTCTCAATATAGTTTTAGTTCTACATATGCTTATGTTTTAGGAAGTATAACAGCTGGATTAACCTCATTCTATTCATTTAGATTAATTTCTTTAGTTTTCTTAACTACACCTAATGGATCTCGTGCTACTTATTTAAACGTTCATGAAGCTAAATTAGCCGTTATAATACCATTATTAATTTTATCATTATTTAGTATTTTCTTTGGATTTGTATTCTCTGATTTATTCGTAGGTATAGGTACAGATTTTTTTGGTAACGCTTTATATATACATCCTAATAATATTTCTTTAGTTGAAGCAGAATTCTCTATGAATACTGGGTTGAAATTATTACCTTCTATACTAAGTATTATTGGTGGATTACTTGCTATTTATTTATATCAAGTATCTCCGGGTATAATTAATAATTTAGCTGAAAGCTCATTAATTCGAAAAATTTATAGCTTCTTAAATGGTCAATACTTATTTGATATACTATATAATCAGTACATCATCGGTAAAGGTTTACATTTAGGTTATACTATATCTAAAGTATTAGATAGAGGAGTAATTGAAACAGTAGGACCTCATGGCTTATCTACTGTTTTAAAAAATACAGGTGAAAATATAGCTAAATTAGATACAGGTATAATAACTACATATGCTTTATACATTACATTAGGTTTATTAACGTTATTGTTCTTGGTATTTAGTCCTATTTTACTTGATACTACTGATATTCTACCTTCAACTCCTTCTATTTTAGGTTTTGATGGTTTTAGATTAATGATTGTTTATATTTCATCATTAATTTTTATTCTATGGTAATGTTACTTACATATTTATTCAAGTATGAATATTTTACCCTTTTTTTTTTTTCTTGCGAAGCTAGTGAAGCCAAGCTCCTATCTATTCATTAGCTATAAATTTTTTTATTTAATATAGAGAGCAACTGTCTACAATATATTGCGAAGCTAGCTCCGAACGGTAAAACAAATTAATTCTATAAAATATTTTGTTTTTATCCCCATTTTCTCTCCAAATTCATTAACATCGCTATATAGAGGTTAAATTATAAGTAAAATCTAAATTAGCATATTTATACTGCAAGGTAGAATAGTCAGGTTTTATTCTAAATTTCTGTCTTTCTAAACCTCAAATGGTTAAAGTGCTTTCAATCTAGATTGTAATGGCCTTTTGCATAATTAAATAGAAAAACGTATTATAAGTAGTATATATTTATATGTAAGAATATTTAATATATGCGTTAGACACTATTACTTATTTTTTTTTTCAAAAATTATGTTAGCAGCAGCAAAATACATTGGAGCAGGTTTAGCTTGTTCAGGTTTAATCGGAGCCGGAGCCGGTATCGGTCTTATTTTCTCATCTTTAATTGCATCAACAGCTAGAAATCCTCAAATAAAAGGACAACTATTTAGTTACGCAATTTTAGGGTTTGCTTTAGCCGAAGCAACAGGACTTTTCTCATTAATGATTGGATTCTTATTATTATATTCATAATTATGAAGAAAAATTACAAATAAATATAATATTTTTGTTTTTATTTGTAACCCTTTAACCAACAAGGTTCTATGACTATAATTATATATTTCTTCTTTAATTTTAAATGTTACTTTCCCTTTGTTTAAGGTGTAAAAAGTGACAAGACAATTTTGATTTTGATGCTTAAATTAAAAATAATTTACACCCTGCTCCGAAGGAATATCTATTATTGCTTACATAATAGAGGGCCCTCATTGACAAGATTAGCCAGCGAGGAGAAGAGTTGAGCCTAATAGATAGGTTTTTTCCATTCGGCCTTCTTAACCAAAAGGAGCTGACACGGTAAAAGGGGCTGTTTAAATCTGTTTTTTGAGTTAAATTTATTAAATTAGACGGGTTGGGTAAGATGCTTTGCTAAAATTAAATTATGTTAATTTTTATATTTCATTCCCCAAATCGCTCCCTTCCTCTGGACTGGTTGCCCTTTTGTTAGGTTAAACAGTTAAGATTATCGGGTTAATATTCAGCAACTCCGCAGGTTAGTGAACATTTAATTAATATACAATATAGGTAATACAAACTTAATATAGAGGAAGTTGACAACTAGGGAAAGTCTACCCACAAAGGTTCGATTCCTTTACTTCTTTGATTTTATTATTTAAATGTTCCTCTACACATCCCTCCATTGGAATCCGGAGGCGGGGGTTTTCTAAGTAGTTTAATATAATTATAACTTATAAAAAGGAAAAGAGGGGTATAAAATTTTACCCTACCCCCCCCCCCAGGGGGCGGGTTGTTTGTTTAGGGCTAGCCCCTGTGCCTTTTCCCTTAAAGTTACAGATCCTGACCTAGGTTTTAGGTAAAGAGGTGAATTTGTTAGAATTAACTCTGTTTAAAGAATCTAGCCTGCGGTTCCGAAGGATCCTTCCATGCGGGGCCTAGCTTCGCAAAGGAGGGGTTTAACAACCTCCTGCCGGGTGGTAAATAATAAAAGAATTGTTTAAGCTAAATCTTAGATTTGTTTATTCTATTTCCTTTGAACTTGTTTAAAGGAAATTTATTAGCGAGGTTCTCATAGAACTTATTATTGTAACCTTTCTACATATCTTTGTTTGTTACTTACTACAGATCCATTTTTCCCCTATAACTATTCAGCTTTAATAAAATACTTACTATTACTTTCCTTCTAGTATTTACCTCCCTTGGCTAAGGCTCCCCTTCGGCTTTCGGTAACCTAAATGGGTCACAGGGGATAAACTTGGAAGTGTGATTAATACTTCCTTTGGATAGATAGAGGGTGTAATCAGATTACTTTTTAAAGAGTAAATAACAGAAACACTACCTATCTTCATTAGTTTTTAATGTAAAAAAAAGAGTAAACAAAGGAAGATTAGAAACCAATGGTTACAATAGTACCTAAACCTTCCTACCCTTCCCACTTATGGGATAAGGTGTTTGGAGGTTGGGCTAATAAGATCAAGTAAAAATGACTAAGAGAGACTATTAAAAAATTAAAAAACAAATGATTTACAATTTAATTAACGGAAATTTTGATTTAAACGTATTATTTTTGAAAAAAATATTAAATGATGCACCACAACCTTGGCAAATAGGTTTCCAAGATAGTGCAGCACCAGGGTTTACTGGTCTTGTTGAACTACACAACACTCTTTTCTTCTATATAGTTATAATTTGTGTATCTGTTTTCTGGGTATTAGGTACTATAATTTATGCTTATAGCAATAAAAATAATCCTATTGCACATAAATATCTTAACCACGGTACATTAATTGAATTAATATGGACAATTACACCTGCTTTAATTTTAATTGCTATTGCTTTCCCATCTTTCCGATTACTTTATTTATTAGATGAAGTAATATCACCAACTATCACAATCAAAGTAACAGGTCACCAATGGTACTGGAGCTTCGAATATAGTGATTATGTAAGTGAAAGCGGTGACCCTATTGAATTTGATTCATATATGATACCTGAATCAGATTTAGAATTAGGTCAATTTAGATTATTAGATGTAGATAATAGAGTAGTTGTACCTGTTGATACACATATCAGATTAATTGTAACAGGTGCAGATGTAATTCATGATTACGCTATACCTTCTTTAGGTTTAAAAATTGATGCTTGTCCAGGTAGATTAAATCAGGCTTCATTATTAACTGAACGAACAGGAGTTTTCTATGGCCAATGTTCTGAAATATGTGGAGTATACCATGGGTTCATGCCTACAGCTATAGAAGCAGTTTCTGTTGAAAACTATTTAAGTTTTTTAGATTCTCTTTAATGATTGTTAAAATAATAACTTGGGTTGTATATTTAATAACCCTTGTTGATATAGATTATAAAGGTGTATGCCATACTGTTTATACAAATGGTTCACAGCGAGGCTTCTGGCTATTTAGACAATTAAGACTTAATGATAAATTAAGTAATAAACATGGTATAATTTTACCATTTATATTAAATTATTTAAATTTAAGTGTAGATAAAGAAGCAGAGCTTTTAGTTCAATATGCTTCATTTGTCACAATACTTTCTTTATTCGTTCTGTTTAGTTTTATAAATATTGTTATTTATATAGCTATAAATTATTTATTAGACAAAAACAAAATAGAAACGAAATTGGGTTCACATCCTAGAATTATAAAAATTATAAAACATTACCAAAATGTAAGTAAGGCTTTTATAGTTATAGAATTTGTCACAATTATATTTATATTAATTGTTATGATTGTGATTAGTTTTATATTATTGAAAAATACAATAAAATAACCCTTTTGTTTTTTTTATGTGCCTTAATTTAACAAAATAAAGCAACCGTTTGTCTATCTAAGCTCTGATCCCTCACGAGTTCATAACGATTTAGGTTTTAAATTTAACTGCAGTCCGCCTAAAATTGGGGTAGAGTCCGGTCTTTGTTGTTTGTGTGTGTTTTATGTAAATAATGGTTAGTTGTGTTTGTTTCGAACAGAAGGGTTTATAGGTTATAATGTCTAGATTAATAACAACCATAACAAAACGGTGAAGGAATTTTAAATTTAAAAGGGTCCAGATAAGATATCTTATCCGATTAATTCATAAATTAACAAGGTAAATTGTCTAACACATTATCCTTATTGTTTGATTATAATTCATTAGTCAGTAAATCCTAAGGTAAAGTATCAATTAAGATCTTTTCAGTGTTATAAAATAAATTAAAGTTCTTTTGTTAACTGTAACCATTAATGTAATGTATATTTTTAATCTTCAACTATTATGTGACAGGTGTTTATTACTAGCCCTTGCGAAGAGCGAGGATGAATTTAAGAAACATCAGGGTCCTTGGAGTCTACGAGGTAAGCTTAAGATTATTAACCTTTGGAACATCCGGTAGATATTGATAGATACTATTTTTAATCTTATGGAAAAATAAGTCTCTTTATGTAACAATTCTGTTAACTTGCTATATGGTACAGTATCTTTAAATTCAACAACCTCTGTATCCTATTGAGTTATAATAACCTAACTTTAAGACAAAGAAATACAGCTTCTTTATATAATATTTTGTAATAAAGGAACGGTTATACTATTTAAAAGAGATATGTAGTATTATAATAATGTTTCATTAAAAAATAGGGCAGGTGATCCGATTGGTAATGGTGGTTCTCTGTAAAAGAATTGGTTTATAACCGTAAAAGGTTCGATTCCTTTACTGCTCAAAAAAAAAGGAATTAAACAAAATAAATTAAATTTTCAGCTTAAATTATCTTTATTCTTGACTTTATTAAATATTAGCAATAAAAGGCTAAGATAAAAATAAATTAATAAAAAAAAGACTGTAGCATAATTGGTTAATGCAGTTCGCTCATAATGGATATTATAAGGGTTCGATCCCCTTCGGTCTTAAAACAGTACAATGTGTGAGTATTTAAGAGGCCGGTTATCTTAAGTTCCCCTCTACCTAATTTTTCCCACTTTAGTGTCGCACACCGAAGAGATAGTGCAGGCTCGGTTAATAAAAATTAAGAGTGGGGGCAGCCCTTCAAATCCTAGTTTCGTAAAGAAGAAGGAATAATTGAAAGTTAGATAAAAGAGTATAACTTAAATGATAGAAGACAAACTGGCCTGTCGCTCCCTTTGGGTGGGAGAGCTTGCGTGTTCGAGTCGCGCCTATCATAGGACCTTTCAAAGTAGACCTTCGGTATGGGTAAAGTAATAAAATTTAACCGTCTCTATGAAGTTAAAGAAAATAAATTATGATCTGTATGATAATAAATAATATTAAAAACAAAGACAAAGGTATCATGGCAGAGTGGTTAATGCGGAGTACTGTTAATACTTTTTTTCAGAGGTTCAATTCCTCTTGATGCCTCTTACTTAATTACTCTACCTTTATTTTTAGTTTTCCTTTAATTCTTTCCTTAAAGTAATGTAAGGTCTATATCCTGCCAGCTATTTAACAAGAGAGGCCACCTGCACTGGAAACTTTCTCTTCTTCGCACAAGGTAGGTGTGCCTTCGGCCCGCAGGATTCGAAGGCATAAAGGTAGAATTTATAAAACTAACAAAAGTATAGTGGTAAAAAGGAGTAGGTTAAGGTTTTAATAAGCTTTTTCTTTATTTTATGATATAACAAAAGCTTTGCACCACCCATAAGGTCTTAAGCTAGGGTATATTGTTAATCTTCATAAACTTTATAAATTTACGCTAGCTCTGTATTAAGGTTAGGAAATAAGCGAAGTAAATCTGTAGCTATAAACTTAAATAATTTAAAAGGGTATTTGGTCGAGTTTGGTTTATGGCACTCGTCTTGAAAACGAGAACTTTTAAAAAAAGTCGTGAGTTCAAATCTCACAGTGCCCGAAAATTAAAAATATAATAAATCAATAAAAAGTTATATAAATAACAGTATACTGTTAAGCCTATAATTTAATGGTAGAATAATTTCTTGATGAGGAATCTGTAGAAGTTCAAATCTTCTTGGGCTTATAATTAATTACATGCCGTACGGCAAAAAAAAACAAAAACAAAAACAAAAACAAAAACAAAAACAAAAACAAAAACAAAAAATAAATGAGATCTGTATCTTTTCCTAGCTGCTTTAAATTAAAGCAGGAAACACCAATAAGGAGAGATACATAGATTATTATTATAATATTTAACAACTGACTAGCTAAACCTTAACTGATCCCTTACGTATATTTTTATACTTAAGCTGGACAAATTAAAATGAAACAAACTAAAATAACCAAAAAAATTTAAAATATATCTAAAAATGGTTAACCCTTTTTTTTGTATAATGTGATGCGTGGAGGTTTTTTACAACCCTCTTCGCTTTAATTTCATCCAACTAAATTGGCCGATCCTGGCCTTTTTACTATAAAATTTTTAGAATATTGACAATTCGGTTTAAATTTATATGCTTATTACGCACCTTTATTGATTAATCTAAGGTATTAAATCTAATTTCTTCCTTTGATTATTTATGCTGACGAAGCCGTAGCATTCGATGGAGAGATTAACTTGTTAGTCTAAAAAAAATAAATCCACCATACTGTATCTAACGTAAAAAAATTTTGTTTTTATATCGATATAATTAGCCTTAGATTCCGAGCCTAAAAGTTTAGCTCCTAAAGGGAACGGTTGATTATTTAGACTAACAAATATTAACATATTAGCGGAAAATTGGAAATTATAAGAATACTATAAATCAATTTAAAAAACATGAGAATACTGAAGTCCCAGTCTATTTTAAGATTAGTGAATTCTTATATGATAGATTCACCTCAACCAGCGAATCTTAGTTATTTATGGAACTTCGGATCATTATTAGGAACTTGTTTAGTTCTTCAAATTTTAACCGGAGTTTTCTTAGCAATGCATTATACACCACATGTAGATTTTGCATTTAATTCAGTAGAACATATTATGAGAGATGTAAACGCAGGTTATATTTTAAGATATACACATGCTAATGTTGCCTCATTTTTCTTTATATTTGTATATGCTCACATTGCTAGAGGTTTATTCTATAGTTCATACAAAGCTCCTAGAGTTTTACTTTGGGTTATTGGAGTTATAATCTTAATTGTTATGATTGCAACAGCTTTCCTGGGTTATGTGTTACCATATGGGCAAATGAGTTTATGGGGTGCAACCGTGATTACAAATTTATTGAGTGCTATACCGTTCTTTGGACATGATTTAGTAGAATTAATCTGGGGTGGATTCAGCGTAAGTAACGCTACTCTTAACAGATTCTTTTCTCTACACTTCTTATTACCATTCTTATTAACAGGTTTAGTAATTGCACATTTAATCGCTCTTCACGTACATGGTTCAAACAATCCTAACGGAATTTCAAATAACGGTGATAGATATCCAATGCATCCTTATTTCACATTTAAAGATTTAGTAACTATATTTGCATTTTTATTAGTTCTTTCAATTATGGTATTTTTTTACCCTAATGTTTTAGGTCACAGCGATAACTATATTCCAGCCAATCCGATGAGTACACCTGCATCTATTGTGCCTGAATGGTAAACATAGATGCCATGCTTAAGAGTAATCTTCTGAATAATAAACCTTACCATATGCTGGAAACTCCTAAAGCTTTAAGTACTAAAAATCAATTTTTAATTTTAAGTGATAATCTTAAAGATGATACAATGGACAATCAGCAGGTAACCATATTGTAATTTATTATAAAATTTGGGACCTCAGAGACTTTACGTAAGGCTCCTAATTAACTTTACCTTTACCAGCCTTCGGCCTTTCGGGTGCGAAGCAAGAGTTTAAAAGGTAAAAATTTTTTTATCTAACTTGCACGGATCCTGTTAGTAACGGCCTTGAAGGTTTTGGGCTGCAAAGCTAATTTTCGATTTAATATTAAAAATAATAAAATTGAAGCTAAGGTTAAAGGATGAAGATAAAGTCCAGATCCTTTAGAAATTCAGGATGTTTATTAATTAAACATATTAAATTTTGACCTAATAACTTCTTTAAGTTTCGTGAATGGTGTTAAACCATATTCTAGTTTTAGTAAACATATTACTAAAATAGAAAGGTCAAAATTAATTTTAGATGAATCACAAAAAAGCATATTAATAGGATTATTATTAGGGGATGCTCACATTAATCAAAGACATCTAAATGGAAAGAGTAGATTAATATATGGGCAGATTGCTTTACGGGCGCAACATCTATCTTATTTTCATCTAGTATATAGCATATTTAAGCCTTTTTGTTCTTTAACTTTTTCTCCTAAGATTAAAACTTGGACAGATAATAAAACTAAAGCTATTTATAAATCGACTAGCTTTGCTACTCTGTCTTTACCTAGTTTAAATTATTATAAGGAATTGTTTTACTTAAATAATATAAAAAAAGTTCCCGATAATATTTATGAACTATTAGATTACCAGGGACTGGCTTTTTGGATAATGGATGATGGTTCTATACAAAATAAAGGACTTCATTTAAACACCTATGCTTTCTCAGAAAGAGACATTAATCTCTTAATTGATGTTCTAACTAATAAATTTAACTTAAAATGCTCAATTCACTACCATAATAAAAACCCGAGAATATATATCTGGCAGCAAGTATGCCTTTACTACGTGTAAATTTAATTAAATATATGCATACTGATATGTTATATAAAATATCTTTCGGCGTTTAACTGGAGTTTAATTTAATAAAACTTAAATTTACGATCTATTACCTTTCTATGCTATTTTAAGATCAATTCCTAATAAATTATTAGGAGTTATAGCAATGTTTGGTTCTTTATTAATATTTTTAATATTACCTGTTACAGATCTTTCAAGAATCAGAGGTAGTCAATTTAGACCTTTAATGAGATTAGCTCATTGGTTCTTTATCGTTAACTTCTTTATCTTAATGTGGATAGGTGCTTGTCACCCTGAATCACCTTACTTAGAAATTGGGCAAGCTTCAACAGCTTTTTATTTTGCATGGTTCTTAATATTAGTACCAGTAATAGGTATATTTGAAAATACTGTTTTTGATTTATCTACAGCTAGAGAAACTAAAACTTCAAAATAATTAATTTATTTTAATCTTATCCCTGGCTAGTTAACAGGCCAGTTGAAAAGGCTCTTCTTAAATTTATTTCACACATAAATTTCACCCATTTGGGGTCTTCCTTTTGTTTTAAACAATTTATTGAAATCTTTTTAATTGTTGGATTAATATAGGGCACTAATTTTAGAGATTGGAGAATGTTGCTTTATTGAAATTGTTTGACTGTTGACTTTTAACTCCTGAAGGTAGAGATCTTGTGCGCAACTTAAAAATAAAATGAATGATAATACAATTTACACAAAACTAGACAATTCAAATAATAAAACAGAGCAACTTGTATTAAATGACAAAATTAAAAGCTTGTTATCTAATTCTTCTAACTCTCTCCGAAAAATAAAACAAGGAACAAAACAGTGCAAATTCAAATATTAGACGAAAATTCTAATCCCTTCTCTTCACCTATGAGTTTAAACGAAGTAGCTATTTTTTTTTTGTATCTTTAAAAACTATCCAAAGAAGATTAGTTAGTGGTAATTGTTTGTTACTTGACACAAAAAATAATTTTACTATTAAACACGTAAAGGTAAATTATTGATTTAATTTATTTACCTGACCTGACAGTTTTGTGTGTTTTTTGACAAAAGTTTAAAACATTTTTTTTATCTTCGCCTTTCGGCCAAGGTTTAAGTTTAATTGAGTCCTTACTTAGAAATAGGACACTTTTGCTACTTCTGTCTATTTTTTTTTTTTAGTTATTGTACCAGTTATCGGTATAATAGAAAACACAAAATTTGACTTTGCAAACCCTAAAACAGCTAAAATCTAAGTACAAATAACTGCAACCTTTATTCATTCTTTGGGTTCTGCTTTAAGAATAAGTCCTTCGGAATAAAACTGAAGGTATGGCATATTTATGCTCACATCCTACCAATTGTATTAGTTTATAATTACTCTGTCTTCGGTTCTATGGTAAATGGTGGCATTTGTTTTTTTTTTAGGCGACTTTTACTGCCTCCGAAGGAAGGGTCCTTAATATAAAAAATCAAATAAATTAAATTAATAAAAGAAGTACTATTAAGTTAATAAACTTATAACTTAAATTTTACTTATAAAACAAACAGTTTAATTTCCCAGCAGTCAACCAGAATTGAATTAATTCTTAATTTCCTATTTAATATAGGAGAGGTGAAATTATTTAGCGTAATTTAGCTTAAAACCAATTATCTCTCCTTGCGAAGCGGTCTAAGCAATCCTTCTTCCTTCGGTTTTTTTTTTAGATTCCATAGGAGAGAGTTAACTAAAACTTTCTATTTTTAACATAGGTAAGGAACTTAGCTTCACTTCGTAGTAGAGATTTTCTATTGTCCGGCTCTATCTCTTGCTGATTTATTTTCCCATCCTCGTTTGAGACAAAAAAAGTACAAGTTGAAGACAGATCGACCTAAACTCGTTACCTTCTCTCTAATCCTCTGAGAATATAGAGTTTGATGCGATAGATAAACATACAATAAATAATAAGTTGGCGTTATATATAAAAATTATAAAAAAAAAATAAAAATAAAAAAACAATAAAAAAAATAAAATGATGAATATAAATATAAATAAAAGTAGATACCAAAGTCATCCTTATCATTTAGTTGACCCATCACCTTGGCCTATAGCTACTAGTTTCGCAATGTTAGTGGTAACACTATCTGCTGTAATGTACATGCATGGATTTAAATATGGTGGTTATTTATTAAACTTAGGTACTGTTTTAATCAGTACAGGGATGGCTCTGTGGTTAAGAGATGTTATAGTAGAAGCTACTTATTTAGGTAACCACACTGAACAAGTAAAAAGAGGTTTAACTATTGGTTTTGCTCTTTTTATTATTAGTGAATTAATGGCTTTCTTATCTGTATTCTGGGCTTATTTCCACTCTAGTTTAGCTCCTACTGTGGAAATTGGTGGTGTATGGCCTCCACTAGGAATACAAATATTAGATCCTTTTGCAATTCCTTTACTTAATACTGTCTTATTGTTATCTTCAGGGGCTTTTATCACATATGCGCACCATGCTGTGATTAAAGGTAATAGAAGAAGTGCAATTTTAGGGCTTATGTTAACATTATTATTTGCAATACTGTTTACAGCTTTACAATATTATGAATACTTAGAAGCTGGATTTACAATAGCTGATTCAATATATGGTACTGTATTTTTTGCTTCTACTGGTCTTCACGGATTCCATGTTATAATAGGAACATTATTTATAGGTGTACAATTTATAAGAATATTAAATCACCATATTACTACAACTCACCATGTCGGTCTTGAATCTTCAATCGCTTATTGGCATTTTGTTGATGTTGTTTGGTTATTCTTGTATGCTTTTGTATACTTATGGTCTGCACCTAATTTATGATAATTTAAAGTAGAGCAGTTGCCATCTCTCGGCCGCGGGTTTTAACCTTAATCCTGTTGTCTTCGTATCCGAAGGCTCCGTAATTAGCTGGTCTTAGATCTTCGAGAGATGAGTAAGTCCGCGTGATTTTCTTACTTAGATCAGCCCTCGGCCTTGAAAGATTAGGTTCTTCGCATCAGAAGCAGAAGAGGGCTGGCCTAGCAAAATTTAAATAAATTTTATCGTAATCCCCTATATTCTTCACTGTTTTATTTTAGCTTAGCTTGCCTTCACCTACCCCTTATTTCATAAAATAATCGGCCTAGCCACGCAAGGTTGGTATGAAAATAAATGGAACAAAATAACATTTGTTTTTATTTAACTTAACTTAATAAATTAAAAAAATAGCACGTCCTGAGCAAGACGTTAAAAGGCTCTCCCTGCAGAGGTCAGCTTAGCAGGGGATGAAAAGCAGTCTATTATCAAAATATCAGTCCATGCTTATTTGACCACTAATAATTAGTTAAGCAATAAGCCGCACCATTGTGCGAGGCTTGCTCCAAGTTATTTATCTTACTTTTCCATCCTAACTACGAAGCGTTACAAGCTAAGGCTGGATGGACTTGTAATTAGAAACATTAGAGTAGGTTTGTAATCTATCACACCCTCCTTATTAGCCAAACCAGGTTGAGCCTAGCTTAGCGGGTATTGTGTTAAAAAGGGGTAATATAGTTTGATAAACAAAACTTTTAAATTAAAATGAACATATCAAATTTAATATTTATTAATTCTCCTCTTGAACAGTTTGAAGTAACTAGTTTGGTTGGTTTAAGTGCACCAATCTTTGGGTATTTAAATTTAACTTTAACTAATTTAGCTTTATACTGTATTTTAGTTTTATTTTTAGTTATAAGCTTACATGTAATAGCTAATAATAACACTAAATTAGTTCCTTCTAAATGGTCTATAGCTTTAGAAAGTTCTTTTGCTAGTGTAAATTCAATGGTAAGAGATCAAATAGGTAATGTAAATGAAATATATTTACCATTCATTTATTCATTATTTTTCTTTATCTTGATAGCCAATTTAACAGGTAATGTACCTTATTCTTACACTATAACAACTTCTATTGTAGTAACACTTAGTTTATCATTTACTATTTTAATAGGTGTAACTATATTGGGACTTTATATTCATAAAATAAGATTTTTTGCCTATTTCATACCTTCTGGGACACCTTTAGCTTTAGTTCCTTTATTAGTTTTAATTGAATTATTAAGTTATAGTGCTCGAGCATTTAGTTTAGGAATACGATTATTCAGTAACATGGTTGCTGGGCATACTTTAATGAAAATTTTAGCTTCATTCTTATTCCAAATGTTCAGCTCTAGTCTATTAGTTGCTGTATTAACTATCGTACCTTTTGGTATCTTTTTAGCAATTATGGGATTAGAATTAGCTGTTTCAGTTATCCAAGCTTACGTATTCTGTATTTTAACCAGTTCTTACATAAGAGATGCGATTGAATTACACTAAACCTAATAAATAAACTTATTCTAAGGTTTAACCCTCTCCTTTGCGGTTCCGAGGGAGAAAAGTGTTGTTATAAGATATACTCTCCTCCTTACGTTTCGTCTCCCCCCTTAATTGAAAATAAAATATTTAAAGGAGAATGCTCCCTCCTCAAAAAGTGGTTGCTCTTTTTTATACCTTTCCTTAAATAATAAGGGTAAAGAAGAATGGTTGTAAAATTTTACAATCAATCAAAATAATTTTCACTATCATTAATAATACAATATTTTATAATTAAATAAAATGCTAACTGTCCTTGTTTAATCAAGGTTATCTTGTGTTTCTTTTGTATTACCTTTTTTAATAATAACAAAGGGTAATGTGGAAAGGTTTAAGGTAAAAACCTACCTTAAAGTGTCCTTTGTACTACAGCCTCTCATTACCGAATTGAAGGTAAGCACCTTAAAAAGGCGTAGCCTTTCTGATCGGATTGGTTGTGGATTTGAGTAGTTTAGTTACTGAAAAATTGGTATACATATTGTTTTTTCCTTATTTCTACTTTTCTACCCTAGATTCTGCCGACACAAAGTATCAAACCTTTGTGACTCTCTCCTCACAAAAAATGGAGACAACAAAGTAGGCAGATAAGGTAAAATAAATGATCAGTTTGAATAAGGGAATGACAGTAACAATCTGAGATGCGGGATGCTTAGGTAATTATAATTTACTCGATTTCTCTCTTTATATTCTTAGATTTTGTTTGTTTATAAACAACAAAAATAATAAGGACTTTGTAATGGGAGAAGTTTAAATAATATTTTTTTTTACAAAGAACATGTTAACACGAGCCCTTCAGGGTAAATACATAAAAACAGAAAACAAATTAATAATAAATATGATAAGCAATAATATTATAATAACTATAGTTAATATTTTAGTCAGTTTAATAGACGTTTTAATCGTACTACTGCCTATGTTGTTGTCTGTTGCCTTTATGACAATAATAGAAAGAAAGCAATTAGCTGCTCATCAACGACGAGTAGGTCCTAATTATGTTGGTTATTTTGGTGTTCTTCAACCATTTTCAGATGCCTTAAAACTAGTAGTAAAGGAAACTATAGTACCTTCTCAATCTAATAAAGTTTTATTTTATTTATCACCTGTGTCTACTTTAGTCTTTAGTTTATTAGGTTGGGGTATTATACCTTTTGGCCAAGGTTTAGCTTTATCTGATTTTTCATTAGGTGTATTGTATACTTTAGCTTTATCTTCATTAGGTGTTTACGGTATATTGTTTAGTGGTTGGTCTGCTAATTCTAAATATGCATTTTTAGGGTCTTTAAGATCTACAGCTAGCATGATTAGTTATGAATTAATACTAAGTTCAGCAGTTTTAATAATAATTTTATTAACAGGATCATTTAATTTTACAACAATAATTGAACAACAACAATCTATTTGGTTTATTGTCCCATTATTACCTGTTTTTATTTTTTATTTTATTTCTATTTTAGCTGAAACATCTCGTACACCTTTTGATTTACAAGAGGCTGAATCAGAATTAGTTGCTGGATTCTTTACTGAACACTCTAGTGTTCCCTTCGTTTTCTTCTTCTTGGCCGAATATAGTTCTATAGTATTATTCTCCTCTATTACAGCTATATTCTTTTTAGGGGGATATAACCTGCCAGAAATTTTTCTAAATGAATCTTTTATCAATTTACAATCTATTGTATTAGGAATTAAAACTTGTATCTTCTGTTTTATGTTCGTGTGGTTCAGAGCTACTCTACCTAGAATGAGATATGATGCTTTGATAGAATTATGTTGGTTAAATCTTTTACCAGTAGCTGTTGCTTTCATAATTTTAATTCCAAGTATTTTAGTTGCTTTTGATATAGCCCCATACTAATTGATTTTAAATTTTTTTTGTTTGGAACTAAAAATTTTATTTAACTAGTTTCTATTCGGGCCTTTTCTACTCTATTTACTCACACCCTTAAACCAGGCAAAATAGGTAGAGAGGATCTAGCAGGTATACTAAACACTTACGGATCCTGTTCAACATTACCTACCTCTAAAGGGAGTTTGTGTAGTAGTGGAAATCGATCTTTTCACAGCTAAGCTGTAATTAACGGAAAAATAACTGATTTTATAACAAATCTGTTTTTTTTTTGTAGAGATAAAGAGGATACATCTATAAGTGATTAAAACCTCTTTACTTTAAATCACTTTTACGGGGTACCAAAGGTCCTGCGCTAAAAAAAAAAATATAAAAATTAGTTAAGTGGTGTAAATATTTAGTTAGGGGGAAGGGTTATCTTTTTACCGTTTTTATCTAAAACCTCCTCTTTAAACCTGAAACATCGGTTAGAGTAAAATAAAGGAGTAAAGTAAAGGAATCACACCCCTCAAAATTAATAAATTAAACTTGATTTATTTTTTTTAGAAAAAAAAATAGTATCAACCCCCTTAATCCTTGTCCTTCGTTTCTTTGTTTTGCTTCATAAGGTATCGTGATTACATTTTTTTTTTTACCTTCTATTTTTGTTAATTCTTTTGTTCCCTTTTTTCCCTTCTTATTTGGACCCTCTCTTCAGTTGTAAATTCTTTGTTGAAAAGCAACTTAGCCGGGGTCTTGTATGTTATAATGATCTCTTTACATTTCCTAATCCTTATAATAGGTTAAGGTCTTTCGGAGAAATATAAAAGGACAAAACTATAGTTAAAGTTTTAATATAATGTATTTTTAACCTTAGCAATCGAAGGCTCTCCGAACGGAGAACGGGGTTTACAGTTCGGTTTGGATGAACTGAGCCCAAAACCCTCTGGGTAGGAGGTTGTAATTTTAAAAACCTTTTTACCCTGCCTTTTTAGGATCCGAAATGTTTACTCTATCAATGCTTCCCCCTATTAGAGCCCCTACTTTTGTTTCCGTTGAATTTTGCACAAGGAAAATAATAACTTAGTGGTTTGGCTATAAGAAATAATCTTTGTTAAAAGAGTAAGCTAAATATTTATAAAATAAAAACGAGAGATAAACTTTTATTAAATATTTTTATTTTTAATAATAAGTATATTTAGAATATAAATAAACAAATTAATAATAATAATTTAATAATTATCATAATAGGGGAAATCTGATAATGGTAATCAGTTGTATTTGCACTACAAATATGATAGTTCGACTCTATCTTTCTCCATCTTTGTATTGGATTAAAAAAAACATCTAATTAATACCGTTCGAAGGGTTGAATCTACCCAGCGGGTGCTGTATATTCCCTTGGCAAACCCAAATGATAGCTGGTCTGTTTATTAAATATTATTAAGTATTTATAGGTACAGCTAACCATTGAGCCTCTATTGTTCATTTCTCTCCTTCCTTGCGAAGCTAAATATGGAGCCATACCTTCCTTCGGAGGCAGGAACCGCCAGCCTCATAAACTTAAAAAGGAGGAGCCATTTTTTAAGTTCTTTATTGTGAAAGGTGGTAAAATAGTTTTTATAATTTAAATTTAAGGATAGATTTATTATATTTTTTTTAATCTAACTTTAAAACTGAGTTAGTTCTGTGAAGCTTCACCCTTTTTTGCTCGGGATTAAAGATATACGGTAGGAGAGGTATAGCCTAACAAAACTTACCCTCGGGTCGAATGCAAAGATTTATTTCTTATTAAAATTCAAAAAAATAAAGCCTCGGTGGCTTAGCGGCTAAAGCGTTACATTGAAGTCGTAAACAGGGGAGTTCGATTCTCTCCCGAGGCATCCATACCCGCTGGGTAGGGGGGATTAAATAAAAGTAGCAAAAAGTATTAAAGATTTTGAATTAAACCTATTTTTTTTGGTTAGCCTAGCTATCTTAATTTAAATTAATCCTCTCTTAGTTTTTTAAATATCCTTCCGAAATATCTTACCACCTTTGGGTCAGAATGCTGTAGCCTTTTATCAAAAAAGAATCTTAGTTGTATTTTTTTTCTACTTTAATTCTCATTTTAATATTAGATTAAAAAGTAGGTATAAAGTAACCTATTCCTCCTTTTGGTTCCGAAAGTGGCCTCTACCTGTCCAAAGGAAAGAGACCTTGATAAGAGTTAGTCTTTCAAATCGCTAATAATTAATTTACAACTTATACTAGAGGGAAAAAACACAACCCGGCCTCATGACAGCTAAAACTATTCACTTTCCTTTTTGGTTATGTTATATTATATAATAGTAATAAAGATTTTAAAAGAAGATATCAAATTATATATCCAGCCCGTTGCTATGCTATCTATAGGTCTGTAGTCTTTCGCAGGCTAGAATTAAACAAAAGAAAATGGACCTTTAGCTAAAGGATATGTAATATAAGGGGTGAAATAAACTCTCCTCTAAAAGGAATAAATAATTTAAGCCGAAATAGTTTAATTGGTAAAACGGATTCCTTGTAAGATTTTAATATTGGTTCAATTCCAGTTTTCGGCATAATTTTTTTGTTTATTTACGGACGGCGAAGCCTAGTTTCCATTCTATTTGTTTACTTTTATCCCTTTATCTACCGTACCGCATGGTAAAGAAGCTAGAGTACATTTTCCTTATTCCCCTTCAGCCCCTCGAAGCTACAGATAGGCAACGGTAAATAGTTATAAAAATGACAGGTGAGGAGTTAAGGGTTGGCATTATATAATTAAACACAAGCTAAGCCCTTACTATCCGGGGGCCCCACTTGAGCAAGGAGATAACTAACAAAACAAAACTAAAAAACCAAAAATAAAACCTTAGCCTATTGAGGGCCCGCCCTTTAACGCAGGGGTCTTCGAGCGGGTGTTCTATTCAGAGAAATAAAATTAACTGTTGGCATGTTAGGCGTACCGCAGGGGGGGAGAGTGAGTTGTAGTTTAATTGGAAAAACACCATTTTTTGGTAGTGGATCTTATCAGTTCGAATCTGGTCAACTCAGTTAATGTAAACCTAAAAGGGTCAAAATCCTTAAATATTTAAAATATAGGTTTAAATCCTCTTAGGTTTTTCGCGATTATTCATGTATGAGCGATTTTTTACCTTATTTATATAATACATTTATATTGTTATAAATAAAGTAAGTAACGGAAATCTTTTAGTTAATATTTTAAAGAATCTTATCACCTTCTATGTAGTGTAGAAGCCTTTGGATTAACCAGGAGGTAGTGGTTTGTTTAATTCTTTTAAGTTATTACTAGATATTCGTACAATCCACAACCCCACGTTTTCTCTAACCACTTGGTCCATCCTCACCGTGTATAAATGATTACAATCTACTAAATTTATCTACTACCTTTTCTCTTTAGACAAAAAGATAAGTGAAAGAGAGATAATCCTTTAAAATAATCTTACTTTTGTACTTTGGTTAGATGGCTAAGCGTTAAGCGTTCCGTAGGGAAATGGCTTGTTTTAAAATAAAAAGTTCCTGCAATTAAGGACCCTGCCTTTAAAAAGGTCACATTATTCATGATTAATTAAATCAACTAACAAAAATATAAATATATATAATAAGAACTAAGTTACATAAGGTAGGCAATTATTAATTATATTCACAAACAAATTAGTATAAAGCCTTAAGTCGTTTCTCAAATAAAACTTAATAAATATTAATAATCCTGTATTAATCCTTGTACTTTTTAATTTTCTTATCTTTGGCCTAGGGAAAACCTTATCCATCATATGAAAAATAACAGAGGCCAGCGTCGCAACCAGCACAGGTCAAAGCCAAAGTGGAGGACGGGAAAGATAAATGTTATAACTTAAGTTTTTATCTTAAAGGTCTTACAGGAGCAAACACCTAAAGTACAGGCAATATAAGATGGAGATTCGAACGTAATAAATACGTAGGCTTAAATAATTCCGTACCGATTGACTACAAAAACAGATCAAAAAGTACGGTCTTAACAAAACAAAAAAAAACAAAAAATGAAAAATTTATTTATTGATTTATTAGCGTTTGGGACATTATTTTCTAGTGTTTTAGTTATAACTTCTAAAAATCCTGTGATAGCTGTAACATTTTTAATTGCGGTTTTTGTTAATGCAGCAGGTTATCTTATTTTAATGGGTGTAGGCTTTATAGGTATTTCATATATTATCGTATATGTTGGAGCTATTACTGTTTTATTTCTTTTTGTTATTATGATGATAAATATTAAATTAACCGACATTTTAGAAACAGGATCTCAATATACTAAAAATGTTCCTTTAGCTTTAGCTATAGGGTCATTGTTTATTTATGAAATATTCACTATTATGCCCTTTAGTTTTAATAATGTGTCTGCTATATCTGCTTTATTAAATGTGTTAACTAATCTAAATGGGTTAATTTTAAATTCTGAAATAGCTACATTATCTGACCCTGCCATTCAGGATGGTGTAGTAAATACTGCCTTTAGTCCTGTAATAGCTGATACCGCTTTTACTAATTTCTTACAAATACAAGCAATAGGTCAAGGATTATATACTTACGGTGCTATTTGGTTGATACTATGTAGTGTAATATTATTATTAGCAATGGTTGCACCAATATTTATATCTAGAATAACTAAAAATAATAAATCAGCTACAGAACCGAAGGCCTAATTCTTTACCTAAAGTGAGATTGATCCGAAACGCATCTATTAATAAGGGGTGGTATTGACTTCGTTCCCGAAGAGGAGCCTTGCTACTTAGTTGTCAAGCCTTCCAAAATAACAGTTGTTTCTCTGCCCCTTTTTTTTAGATTGGGTATTAGATTCCTCCCCTTGCAATAACCGGCTTCGCTGGAATTGTTGGTAAAGAAGTAGTACCCTTTACCTAGCTTTGCAAAGGAGGGGTTTATAACCCTATTCCTTATTTTACTTTATTTAAAGAAGAGTTTATAAGCCTAGAAATACAGAAGTTATTAAACAGGAGGGCTTTGTTCTTTTTTTTCTGCCCCCTTTTTTTTCTGGAGTTTATTTTTTTCGTGGTTCGCCTAAGTGTTACGCGGAGGCAATTTCCGCCCCTTTTGTGATCTAAGTTCGGTCAAAACGCTCTATCTTCGGAACCTAGAACCGAAAGAGTAGCCCTATAAATAAACACTATAATCGTAGGTTGAGCAATGATTTTTATTAGTCTTTTAATTTTAATAGTGGCAATAGCCCTACCTTCAATCAAGACACATCTTTCTCCAGTTTTATTAACGAGAATAACCTCTATAATTTTATTTTATTCCGGTGCATTAGCTTTTAATGCATTTTATATTCAGTCAATTGGATCAGGGATAGGAGTTTATAGCGGATTATTCCATGTCACAACAATATCACAGCAATTAGATATTTTTTTATTTATAATAGGTGGTTTAATATTAATACCTAGACCAGGTATAATAGAATACATAAAAGTATTATCACAGACTCCTAAGGCTTCCTTAGCTTTCGTCCCGAATGGGAATACTATTTCATCATTAGGTGCTACAGCTTCACAGGAAACAGAAGCATCTAACAACAAAAGATTAGTAGGAGGAGGTAGTGTTAAAAATGTATCCTCTCCATCTAAAATAATTTACACAGAAATATTGTCAGGTTTAGGTGATAAATATTCACTAATAATCTTATTTAGTACTTTAGGTTCTTCATTATTATTATCCTCTTCAGATTTATTATCAATGTATTTAAGTATAGAATTACAATCATTTGGTGTATATATTTTAGCTACTTTATTTAGAGAATCTAGATTAGCAACTTCAGCTGGTTTAAAATATTTCTTATTAGGTGGTTTCTCCTCTTGTTTAATATTATTAGGTTCTGGTTTAGTTTATTTTTATACAGGATTAACAAATTTAGAATCAATATATAGTATAATCTCAATATCAAACAGTCAAAATATAACACAAGGTTTAACTTTAGGTTTAAGTTTAATAATAGTTGGATTCTTATTTAAAATAGCAGCAGCACCATTACATAGTTGGGCACCTGATGTTTATGATGATAGTCCAACAATAGTAACTATTTGGTTGACTATTATGCCTAAAATAGCTATATTAATATTCTTGTTAGATCTATTTATAGGTGGTACATCATGGTCTAATAATATAAATAACAATGTTATTATAGGTAATGAAGGATTAAGTTCTTACGGATTAGTAGAAATGGTTGGATACGATACATTGAAAAATTTATTGTTAATAAGTTCATTATTTTCTTTAATAATCGGAACTGTAGTAGGTCTAGCTCAATCTAGAATAAAAAGATTGTTAGCTTACAGTACAATATCTCATATTGGTTTCTTATTATTGGCTTTATCTATAAATAGTGAACAGTCAATAGAATCATTTATTTTTTATATTGTTCAATATTCTGTAACTAACTTAAATACTTTCTTAATTATTTTAGCTTTAGGTTACTTGAATTTCTTCAATAAATTTAATTCTAATAAAAAAGGTTTTAGATATGGGATATATTCAGACAGTAAAAATATTGAAAATATGGATATAAGATATATAACCGAATTAACAGGCCAATTTATGTCTAATCCTATACTAAGTTTGAGTTTAGCTATATGTTTATTCTCAATGGCTGGAATACCTCCTTTAATAGGATTCTTCTCAAAACAAATGGTATTATATTCTGCAATACAAAGTGGTTATTATTTTATGTCTATAATAGCTATCATTGTTAGTGTAATAAGTGCTTCATATTATTTAAAAATAATCAGAATTTTATTTACAGCTCCGCAGCTTTCAGATTTAACATTAAACGAAAAAGGAGTTTCTTCACCTTCTGTCTGTGTTTCGCGATCTGAAGGTTCAAGTAATAAAGATACTGCACCATATTACCCATTATCTAATAATATACCTTTCGTAGATGTTCATGATAACTACTACATTTCATATTACATTACAAATTTCCATAGTTTCTTAATTTCAACACTTACATTAGTAATTTTATTATTTATTTTAAAACCTTCATTGCTATTAAACAGTACTCAGTTATTATCTTTATCTTTATTCTATTGTTAAAATGAGAATTCCTACATTATTGGTTTTATTTATTTTTGTTCCTATTTTAGCCTTATTATTATTAGCTTTAAATCTATTATTAGCACCTAGTAGACCGGATGAATCTAAAGTTTCTCCTTATGAATGCGGGTTTTCAGTTATACAAGGTCAAACTCGTTCTGTTTTCCATATTCATTTCTATGTAGTTGCTATGCTATTTCTTATCTTTGATTTAGAAATATTATTACTATTTCCATTGGCAGTAAGCCTTTATCATGTAAGTGTATTCGGATTTAGCGTGGCTATTCTATTCTTTTTCGTATTAACTATCGGATTTGTATTAGAAATAGGATCAGGTGCAATTAAATTTACTGAATTAAAAAAAGTTGAATAAATTTAACCCCACCCTTTCTATTTTTTGGTGCGCTTTCCGTAAGGGTCGAGGAGGCTAGCTATAATTTGTTACGCTCAGCATAGCTCCCTGATTTTTATGTCTTGCCCGTCTAAATCCTGACTACCTCTTAATTTAAGGGTAGTTTCGAAGCTAAAATTAATGACTTTTCTTCATTGTGGTTCGCTTTGAAGGCAAATATCGCTGCCCTTAACTTTCTGTGTTTCGGGAGGGTCCTAGACATAAATCTAATGGCTGCGGTGTTCCCTGCGTATCTGGGGAGAGGAAGGATCTATAATAAACAGAACCCTTCTGTTGTCGGAAGCAAATAATGATAGATAAAAAAAATAAAACTTCTTAAAAGAGAGTTAAGAAATCTAAACCTGTGATTATATTAATTAAATTATAATTTTAATTAATTAATTAAGTTAAAGTACTTGGTTTGTTATAATATATTTATATAGCTAAATGATTAGCGGGAATAAAAAAAGAAGATTTTTAAATTTTAAAACTTAATAAACTTATCCCTACCGAACTGTCCAAAGGTGTCTCCCCTATTAAGGACCCGTTTTAGGTAGTAGCTGAACCATTCTACCGGGCCGAAGGATCTAAATGGTCTGAAGGTAATAGGTCTTAAAAAAAAGAACAAGTGTAAGTAGAGAGGTTGATTTTATTAAACACTTAAGTATGTTTTAAAAACCAAAGTTATACGAATTATTTCTCCTAATTATCACCTTCCGAATACCGAATGTTACCTTCTTTTGTTAAAAGGTCTGAACTGTATGCAAGGGCTCTAGATAGTAGATGTTTTAATTTAATACTATATTGCGAAGCCTTCGCAGAAAAAGTAAATTAATATTGTATGTTGCTTCGCATTTTGGTTATATCTTATTAGTTTTAATTTTTTAAATATAAACACCTATATTAAACCTATGAATTTTTAGATTAAATTCAGAAAATACCAAAGTTAAATATAAAAACAACTAAATCAGTCTTACAGATTTATCTAACTCTTAATAGCTGAAATAGTTTAAATGGTTAAAACATATCACTCATGACGATAAAACAAAGGTTCAATTCCTTTTTTCGGCTTTTTATTTTTTGTTCCTTTTACAATCAGATACTGCAGGGCCGGGGTATTTCCACTACTATCCCTGCGGAGCCTTACCTTTGCTACAAAACTTAACCAAAGGGCTAGCTGTCCTTAGCAAAGGAACGAAGCTAACTTCCGCTACCCTCAGGTCCATAGGTAAAGGCGCGATAAATATTGTTATAACCTTTTTAAATGAACAAAAAGGATCGGTAGTAGCTAAACTAATGTTTTTTTCACGATGTTATTGGTCTGTTCTTGATTTTATTTTTTTTTTCAGTTGTTAATTTACCAGGCAATCGGTTCTCGACTATTTATTTGCGAAGCTAAAGCATTTCTTGTTAATTTTCTTTGATTGACCCTAAAAATGTTAATATAAAAGAGGTAGAATTAGTTTAATTGGTAAAATGACGTCTTGTGGCGACGATGTACAGAGTTCGAGTCTCTGATTTTACCCTGCATTTGTTGTCGCCTTCTTTACCTACATCAATAGAAATAATTTGGGTTTATTATTTTAATTTATTCCCCCTTCGGACACTTTCCCTTAATAGGTGGCGAAGTTTAATCTATTATCTGCGTAACATAAAAAAAAAATGGTTATCTTGTTTTTACCAACCCGAAGGTCAGGTAAAGGCTAGTGTTTGTTATCCCCTTGTTTTGTGAAGAATAAATTAAAGTTATTGTTCTAACTTTACCGTATCCTAGCTTAAAAAATAAATAGTAATACGAAACAAAAAAATAAAAACAATGGAAGCCAGACCCTCGGTGGTGGGTTAATAAACAAACAAGATTTAATAATTATTTAAATATTGCTAATTATTTTCCCGAATACCACAGCAGAGAGAAAAGCGTACCTTTACGACGGTTACGAAGGAAAGGTACGCGGCGTCCATAAACCTCATTTTACTTTCTCTACCACAGAACCGAAAGAAAAGCTTTTTTTAAAAGAATAATAATTTTGCACTTATTTAAGTAGACTCAGGTAATGAAAACAGGTAGGGTTTAAATAAAATTTCTTTTTGTTTAGTTTTTTTTTTATCTAAAACAAAAAAATCTGGCATCCTTTTGGTCTGCTATTTTTATAATAAAAATTATGAAGATTAAGACAATGTGATAAAGCTAAAAAGTAATGCTCAACATTATTTATTTAATGGTAATATTATTTACAAGTATAGAATAATAGTTAGGGTTAAGTATACAGATGGTTCTGTAGTAGACCTGCAAAGTCTAAAAAGTTAAGGTTCAATTCCTTCTTAACTCTTAAATTTGTATTAATCTCTCTTCCATCCTTTAAGATCCAGATAAATGATTTTATTTTTTTTATTATGCCCTACAAAAAATATCCTCTATTCTAACTGTATTCAAATGATCTTTCTTATTTTTATAAAAAAATATTTATAATTATGGAAAAAAAAGGGGGATTATTTATTACCTGTCTTCGTTCTTGCCTAGCTCCTAAAGCTCTAAGTTAGCAGAGTCTTCAGGCTCAGATGTGGTAATAATACAATTAAACAATTTGTTTAATAAAATAAGGAAGCAGAACTCGATTGGCTGAGTGTCTCACTTTTAATGAGCATGGTTCCGGTTCGAGTCCGGATGCTTTCAATTAAACATTTTTATTTTATTTTTATTTTATTTTAACAAAACAAAACCAAGAAGTGGGTGACTCTTTATTGGTTTAATACTGATGCTGAACCTGCATCTATAATAGCTTGTGCGTGAGCTGGTACTGCTAAAGGATGTGGAGCATAACCAGTGAAAACAGCAATAGCGTAACCTGCGCTTAATATTATTATTACACCAAGTGTACTAAAAATATCTGTTACAGCAAGAGTACCTGGATTATTTAGATTATCCGTAGCAGAAGGTAAAGTGACATTGTTGGTCAAGTTAGTTGATACATTTTGTACCTCTCTGGCCGCTATTTGATTGTTATTAGCTACGCTATTTGTAACATTACTAAAATTAGCTGTATCTAAACACCACAATAATTCATAGATAAACACAGCTATCAGAGCTGTTGCAAGTACTATAGTTAGAACAAATAAGATTTGTCTTATGTTTGACATATTTTTCATTAACCCTTTCCCGAAGGTGTTAAATAAAACAATAAAAAAAAAAAACAAAAACAAAAATCACCCGTATTACTTCAAAAAAAATTTGATGTGTAACATAGGACTTAAATTTTAATTATTTAACAAAAATCAATACTTTTTTAAATAGTACATCAAGGGATACCCTCTGAAAAGATATTGTGGTATTAGTATTGTTAGATGTTAGATTAGATGCTAAATTTTTAACATCTCTAGCTGATATTTGGCTGTTTACTACTACATTGTTGTTAGTAACTAAACTATCAGCATCTAAATTGTTTAACAAATCATAGATAAAGATAGCCATTATAGCTGTACCTAATAATACACATATAGGCAATAGTAATTGTCTTATTTTCATTTTTATTTATTTTATAATTTGTGCCTACGTTTATTGAAACGTTCGGATAACTACATATTTTATATGAGTTAAACAACTTAAGGCAGTATCTGTTTAACTATTGTTAAACATTTCCACATGCGGGATCGAATATAGTGACCCTAAATATAATCTTAATAAGTTAATTAAGTAAGATATAAAGGGCAGGAGCTTAAAAGCTATTTATTTTTCTTTTTAACCATACGTAAATATTGGTTAAACAATCGCTCCTACTTCGAAGGAAATATTCGCGAAGAAAATTATATAAATTATTATATAATAATCACACCCGCCACCCGAAGGGACGGACGGGCTGGTTGGGGTTAAACCAAATTAAAATCTTTTTGTTAATTAAACAAATAAGTTAAGTTCATTAAACAAATGAATTAGGAAATTAATCGAATCTATTTTAGTAACAATAACTTCAGTAGTTGTTATTTGATTAATATAACTAGTGTCATTAAAGTTATTAATTAAAGTATTATCTAAGATTATATCTGTTCCTTTATCACGATAATTGAAGTGGACTTCCGTACCTTCAAATTTACTAATTTTAACAACGTGAGGTGGTTTTTCAATTGGTTTATTGGAACCATAAATAAAATCAATAAACACATTAAACCACGACTTAGTTTTACTCAAATTAGTTGGTGTAGGAATATCTATCTGAAAAAGGTCTTTAATAAAATCTTTAATTTCAAAAGCGATATTAAGTAAATATTTAGTGTGATTTAAATTAGCTACCCAAAAAATACTTAAAGTTGTCATAACAATAAATATAGCTATTTTAATTATCACTTTCACTAAATTTTTAACAACTAATAAAAAAGAATTGAAAATAATAAAATTAATTAATTTTCTAATACTAATTTTTGTTGTAAAACTATTAAGTCTAATACTTTGGATATCTCTTCTTAACAATACATCAAACATAACACCCACAACTGGTGATACCGTGTTAACTGTGTTAGTCAGTGTAGTAAGATTAATATATCCTAAAACATATTTTTTAATACTATATAACATAAATACTGACCTAATAATTCCTATATTTGCGATAGCGAAAGTTGAGAAACTCCTCAAGGCATTATATATAGGTAATTTAGCTATTTCTCTAAATAACAATTTAAATACAATTTGGGTAACCGACGCTAATGGTTGATTAGAGTACATAGAGGATAAAATTGATCTGTTCATTATTTATATTTATAAATGGTTATAAGTAGACTTGTATGTTTAAATTATTACATTGTTCAAAATATAAACATACTGATATTTGAACAAAGGGTTTTAATTTATATTATATTAATCAGCTTTACCTTTAGGACCTGAAGATGAGGGACCTGCACTTGAGTTAGGACCTGAAGATGAGGGACCTGCTGAGGAGTTAACACCAAACCAAGGAGAAACTTTAAATCTACCTGTTGTTTTAGGGCCAGGATTCGGATTAACAAAGTTATCTGTACCTGTTGGTGGAGTTTGTTCTATTCCTGTATATGATTTAATGTTAGGATCATAAGCAGTTCTAGGTATTCCACTATATTGATCAAACAGCTGTTCACCATCCACAGTCTCTTCACCTTGTTTCACTTGATTAAACTCGAATCTATGATATCCACGATCAGGACCAGGGTTTTCTGGGTCTGAAGGTTTCGGTCCTCTTCTGAATAATCTTTTTATAAATTTACCAACTTTTCCTGGAACTCCCCAAACATAAGTCCAAATATTTTTACATATGTCTGTTAGTTCGTCAGGATAGTTATACGCATAATAAATAAAACCAGTAGCTAGTACAATGGCAGCTATCGTCAGCATAACTTTAATAACAGAATTCCTATTTTCATGTTTAGGTTGTACATCATCAATTTTACCGCTATCAAACATAGAACGATAAGCATCTTTAGCTGGTTGTGTTATATTATTTTTATTATCAACAGTGTCCTTAACTTCATGTAAATTTGAAATTAGTTTTTCCATTAATGATCTAATAGTTGAATATATTCTGTTAGAGATATCAAAGATATAATCTCTTATGTAATAATAAACTATGTAAAATAAATATATATATAACTCCCAAGTAAACTTATGTTCTAAATTCAATATTTTAGATAAATAAATGAACAAAGCCACAGCTATGTTAGTGTATAGTACGAATCTGAATATTATTCTTACAGTCGACATAATAAATAATAAAGTTTTTTTTCTCTATTTTATCTAAGTATAAGATTTTAATCAGATAGTTACCTATTGATTTAATTAATTTAGTTATTGAAGCTTTAGACGGGATAGATTTAACTTTAGTTAATCTAGATGCCGCTGTACTTTTTAACAAGTTTAACTTATTTAATGCAGTAGTTTTAGTTTGCCGTGCGGCATTAGTTGATTTAGTTAGTTTTGTTTTCATAATAGTTGATAATAAAAAAGGTTACAAATAGATTTGTAGATTTATATTAATGTTTGAAGAATCTTCTAAACAAAATACGCACTACATTTTTGATAAACTCTAACAGTTGAGCTAGAATTTGAAACACAATAGAATTTTTAATCCATTCTCTTTCATATGATAGTTGATACTTAAACATTGCTATAGCTTCAGCACGTTCCTGTTTATCTTTAACAGATCGAAATAATTCTATTATTTCTCCCAATATAAATAATAAGGTAACCACTGAATAACAGATTAGGCTTAACCACATAAGGTGATAATGAGCTTCATATAATATAAACTCATATCCAAGATAGGATAAAATTGTTACTGTTATTGTAGAAACGGCCATAAGACCTGATCCTATCAATATTATTAATTTTAATATAAAAAATATTAGTAGTGTCATGACATTTAATTAAGTTGTTGTGTAACAATTTGCTTCGTAAATAGGGTTATAAAGTAACTTATCCATAATAATAAGATTTTATTCTTAAAAGATCGATACTTAATTCTAGAATGCTTTAGATTTTAATGGTATTTTATATTCAAAGCTATTTGTTTTATAAATTATTAAATAACACATCTACACTTTTAACGCTTATTTCTACTGTATTTTAATTAAATCAATGTAAATATTTAATTAAAAAAAAAGTGTAAAAGAGTATGAATATTGCACTTATATGCAAATGTCATGCGAAGCTAATTGTTACAAACCCCAAATAAAAATTAAAATGATAATCAAAACTATAACACCAAGAAAAACATTGTCCATTAGAAATTTAAGAGAGAATATTGATCTATTTATTAGACAGACTAGACAAAGCAGTCAACACGTAGTTATGCAAATTAAATTGTCGTATAACGGTAAAAATGAAACCTTATCCAAAAAATTGGCTATGGATCTTAACAATAAGAAACAAATAAAAACGCTTAGAGTTATAACAACTAAAAACTTTAATAAAATTGCTAAGGATAAAACCGAGCTTTATAATACTCAAATCTTTATTTACTATCTAGAAACAACTGAAGAAGCGTATAACAATTTTAATGGCAGTTTAAGTATGAATAATAAAAAAGACTTGTTCGATATTGACGACATTAATTAAAACTATATCTTAGATTTAAAATGGTTCCCCCGAATGGGTCATTACAAGTGGGATAAGTTTATTCAACCCACTATTTTAATAGTATTTTAATAAAAGAGTGATGCCGCAGTTGATTTTAAACTATTTAGTTTATTTAATGCATTAGTTTTAGTTTGCCGTATGGCATTAGTTGATTTAGTTAAGTTTGATTTCATTTTTATATTTTATATTGGTTTGGTCACAATTAGAATTGTAGCATAATATTATCGTCTAAATATCCATTTAAACAATATATTAGCTACGTTTTTAGTAAAAATATTAATACAAATATTTATTTTTACTATAAACACTTGGGGTGATTTATCGAGGTATTTTCAAGGTAGCTTATTTATTATATTTTAAAGTACAGGGGTTAATTAAGGTTAAGAACAAAATAAGGAGAATTCAATAACAACGTTACTGTTCATTATCTTTATTTGTTAATAACGACCCATTAGATAGAACATATGGTTTTGTATCTTTAAAGATTCTTTTCTCATTAAAAATTAATTCTCTCTTATTATCTGTGATTATAAGTGTATAAATTTCATTTTTTACTGATATTAGACCTTTATCAATATGTTTGTACCATTTATCTTGATTAATTTTAAGACTTTCATCTTTGTTAAGTAAAGGTTTCATTTCATTTAAAGAAATTGGATTTTTAAGTCCTTTAATCTTAACATATTCATAGCTATCAGTTTTACCTGCATATACTTTAGGAGCTAAATATATAACTTCGTTAAACACATGTTCTAATTTAAGTTTACCTAATTCAGTTCCTGTATATTTAGGATCCAATTGCCCTGATAGAGCATAAGAGTCAGTGTCCATGTAATAAATAGTTAAGCCTAAAGCTACGGCTATTTTTTTTTAAATTGGACATGTGTATTCTAGCATATGCTGTAATAGCAAGAGCTAAAGGAATAGATATGTTTTTAGATGACGGTTTGTTATTTTCTATTTTATTTGAAATTGGTTTGTGGTAAGAAATTAATTCTTTATTATTACCCAAGTCAATAATATTAGTAACAATATAATTATTATGAAATTCTTTAGCCTTATCGGAATTAATTATGATATGTTTATCGTTATCTGGATCCATCCCGAACTTACCGTATAGAGAGTTTAATAGTAATTTAGCTATTGTATAGTTAGGTGTACCAGATTTACTATTAGCTTTTAAATTATATAGAAAATTTACGTAGTCAACAAAAATGAAACCTTTTTCAAAAAGGTATCCTTTGAGTATTTTAAATTTGTAACCGTATTCCATTGCGTTATAAATCTCAGCAGAAAAGTACCAACCAGTCCAATTACCTAGAGGAGCTATCGTTCTATTCCCATTTTTTGTTTGAACTTTAGTTTGTAACACTGGGTAATATAAATTAATTGGTGCTTCAACTTCAACTTCAAATATACCAAAAGCTTTGGGGTTTATTTTATTTATATCACCTTCAAAATATTTGGGTGTACCAATTGGCATAGGAAACTCTTTCATTGAGAACGGATATAAGGAATTAACGTCATAACTAAATACTTTTGTATCAGGTTCGTTTGTTGGTTTATAAACGTCAACCATACCACCTGTGTAACCTTTTTTAATATCACTGTACATAGAACCATCGATTAGAGGAATTTTAAAATCACCCTTTAAGAAGTTACTTCTATAAATGGCCATAGCTAGTGAAGGTAATGTCGGGTATTTAACAATAGCATAGCTAATAACAATCAAATATCGGCTAGAGATGTACACAATGTATCATCTAACCTGACTAGCAATAATGTAACTTTTCCTGCAGCAACAGAGAACCTAACTAATTCTGGAACTATTGCAGTAACAGTTATTTTTAGTGTTCTTGGTGTAATAATATTAATAGGAGGAGGTTACGCTATTGCTGTTTTCACTGGTTATGCTCCACATCCTTTAGCAGTACCAGCTCACGCACAAGCTATTATAGATGCAGGTTCTGCCTCATTCTTAAATCAATAATTGACTGTGTTAAATTAACTAAACTTATAAAGAAATAGTGAATTTTAACCCTAGATACAAAACCATATGTTCTATCTAATGGGTCGTTATTAACAAATAAAGATAATGAACAGTAACGTTGTTATTGAATTCTCCTTATTTTGTTCTTAACCTTAATTAACCCCTGTACTTTAAAATATAATAAATAAGCTACCTTGAAAATACCTCGATAAATCACCCCAAGTGTTTATAGTAAAAATAAATATTTGTATTAATATTTGGCTGATTATATTTGTTTTTATCCATTCGATCTCACATCTAATTTGGTATTTAATATCTTCAATAAAATATTTCCGTTCATCTTTATTAATTATTGATGTAAATAAAAACTGTAATTTAGTTACAACTATGCTTAAGGTAAATAGGGAATAAAATAGTAAGGACAACCAAAATAAATGATAGAATAGATCTGGTAATATAAAATCATACCCTAGATAGGATAAGATTATAAATACCACAGTTGATAAAGCAAATAGACCAATATTAACAAATAATATTATACTTAATAGATAAATTAATATTAACGTCATTTTAGTTTTTAAATTTTATATGTCACAATTAGAATTATAGTTGAAAACTTTTATATGCAGCACATTAATAAGTCTTCATCTATTCTTTTATATTTTAATCCCTAAACAAGTGATAATAAATTATCTATATAAATTATTAAACACATAATAAAAATCATCTCTTTGTACTAAAAGAGTATGTGATTTATATAAATTAATATACAATTCTAATTGTGACCCCTTATAATAAACTAAAAATGAAAAAAAACGTAATAAACCTAATGAAGCCGTTGTCACAAGTAAATCTGATTCAGAATTTTACTACCTTTATTAGAAATTTTAAAGAAAGTAATAATCAATATATGCTACTTCAAGTTACATTAGTAATCCAAGATGAATATATCGCAACACTGTGCGAAAAAACTAATGTTGAAGTTTTAAATAGAAATGAGATGAGAGCAATACGAAATGAAATAAGAAGTAATTTCCGTAGAATATCTAACAATAAAAAAATTAAAGCTAACAGTATTATAATAGAACATGTTGTAATTAGTGAATCTAGCTATCGAGATATTAATGATAAACTTGCTTTAGCTGAAATATCAGGTTAAAATTTTGACAACCCTTTTCCTTAGGAGGTGTATATTATAAAGAGTTTATAATTTATATGAATTAATATACAATTCTAATTGTGACAAACCAAAATATAAAAATAAAATGAAAATTATGAATAACTCAAGACAAATATTATTTGCTCTATCTATTTTACTTGCAACAGCTATGATTGCTGTCAGATTTATATCTGTAAGTTATCAATAATGAAATTAATTAGTTTTAATTTTAATAATATTTAAGTTTATTTTTCTTTTAACAACCAATAAACTTGGGAACTCTTTTTTATATAATATTAAATAAATAGAATAAAATTAACAACAAAAGTGTAATATTTAATTTAGACCCCATTTTGAGTAAATCTATCAAAAATATTAGGAGTTTATTTGATATAAACTTTGGTAGTAAAATAAAAAAATAGTCATATTTTGAGAAATACACAAGTTAACAACTAAAATACAAACATTTAAAATTAGGTATAATAAAAACATTTTATGATTACTTTTTTTGATTACTGTATAGTCTTTACCTTCCTAGTTCGGCTGTTTATTATTGAATCATAATAGGGGATTAAAGTAGAGTATGCCACATTTATCATCTAGGTTAATAATTATCCTTAAAATTTTTAATAAAAGAAGCATAGTGTAATTGTAAACACATCTACAAAATAAATTTAAATTTTGTATGAAAATTTTGGTTAGAATCCAAATGCTAGCAAAGCATTATATTATTTGTTTTAAATTATTGGTACTAAAAGAAATCAATATACTTAATCTTAATATTAAGTAATTAAACTACCTGGCGGGATGCATTAATTACTACTACCTGCGAAGATTGAATATCGAAATTAAGCCAAATGAGATATTCTAGTATTCGGGGGGTTTTTAAGGGTAAATGTATAATTACTATACTTTTTGTTTTAAAAGGTTAGTATTATAGAATTGTATTGGACAAATAGTAACAAAAACAAAAAACAACAAAACAAAAAAAATATCATGAATAATATCTTTATTTTATTTCCTTGTACATATAAAGTAAGTTTCAGTAATATGATAAATTTGATTTTCATATTATTATTAATTTGTTTTAATGTATTTTTAATTTTCAATGAAATAAATAATCCTAATGAAATAAACAATGATAAATTACAGTCAGGAATAATAGATAATAACCTGATAAAAATTTTAAGCAAAATTATGGTTGGAACTGGATCTGCTTATGCTAGTTATATTACTGTTAAAGACCATCATACTAATAAAGAAGAATTAAGAAAACAAATTTTAAATGGTGTTAATATATTTGAAGATAAATTGGAATTAGCTCAAAATCAGTTAGCTAAATCAGAAACAGAAAATATACAATTAAAAGCTAAAGCCGAGGAACTTCGTAGCACATTCGGTTGTTTTAAACAATCATTCAAAAAATATATTAATTTAACTTCACAAATGGAACAATTACAAAAATCACAAGCAGAAACTAAAACAGATCAAGAAAAAAGTAAAATACTTTCAGAATTAAACATGGTAAAAACTGACCGTGATGCTCAACAAACAGAAATGGAAAGATGTTTTGACAAAGGAACTAAAAACCTAGACGAAATTATATATTTAAATAATGAAGATCAAAAAAGTATGATCTTTGATTTAGATAGTGTATTAGAATATTATAATTCATTTCACGCTGTAAGTAGAATAGCTTTAACCTTATTACTTTTTAATTATGTAGTAATTTCTTGCTTGATTTCCATTGTTTTCATATTTTATGGTGACTATTTAATAAAAAGATTCGACTTAGAAAATAAGTATCCAACAATTTATAAGATTGTATCGTTACGAGTAAAATACCAACGATATTATTTAATAATGAATATGAGCTTAATCTTTATTATCTTATTATTAGAAACTTTATTCTGTATAATTGTAATAAATGACTTTGGTTAATAAAATGGATTATATATTTTAAAAATGTTTTATGTGATCCCCTGCCGTTTTACATAAAACATTTTGGCCGCATCCGCAAGGAGGGGTTAACCTTATTTTTAATAAACCCCGGCTGTGTTAGAAATAGATTTAGGTAAATTATTTCTATTCCTTCAACGTTGTCCAGCAGGGTAAGGCAACCTAGGCAAACAAGGGTCGGCAGCCCTCGGTCCGGGTTGTTAGTAGAGGTTCGCGCTTCGTAGAAGTATTACTTTTTTTATTTAAGATAACATAGTGATCTGACACAGGCAACCTTAAGCTTAAAAAAATGGTTTCGTAAATATTATATTTTTAATATTAATTAAAAGAAGTAATAAATCTAAAAACTTAATTTAAAATTAAATGTTTTTATCTGTATATATAGTATGATATATATACATATTACAAAGATCTTAGCAAGATATCTTTATCTCCCTTCAATTACCTTTGCTTCGCTCCCTGCATAACGAGGCCTAGGGTTCACGGCTTATTTAAAAAACAAAACTCCTAATCCCAGGCTTCGCCTTCTATAAATAGTAGGTTGGCTTAAGAGGAGGCATTGCCTACTTTCGATCCGTAAGGTACAGGGATAAATATATCAAAAAAGGCTTTATCCTTAATTGGTATTCAAGATTATATCAAAAAGGAATTTTACATATGCTAAGTTTATTATTAATAATACCTATTATAGGTTCAATTACTGTACTGCTTGTAACAGACGGCCCTTCGGGAGATAAGTCTAAAAAAATAGCTTTAGCTACTTCATTGATAAATTTAGTTTTATCTATTTACTTGTGGATTCAATTTGACTCTAGTACTAGTCAATATCAATTTGTATATAGTTTTAAAGAATTAAGTTATTGTCATTTAAACATAGGAGTGGACGGATTATCTATTTATTTTGTACTATTAACAACATTTATAACTCCTATAGCTTTACTATCTAACTACAATAATATAAATAATAATTTAAAATATTTTTTAATATCCTTTTTATTATTAGAAACATTGCAAATAGCATTGTTTGTGGTATTAGATTTATTATTATTTTATGTGTTTTTCGAAAGTGTGTTACCAGTATTATTTATAGTAATAATATTATACGGTTCAGGAGAAGCTAAAATAAGATCTGCTTTATTATTTTTTTTATATACTTTAGCTGGTTCTTTATTTATGTTATTAGCTATATTAGAAATAAGTAATTATGTAGGTTCAACTGATTTCCAATTAATTTCTTTATCTGAAATAAATTTAGATAGTCAGAAATTGTTATGGTTAGCTTTTTTCTTAGCTTTTGCTATTAAAACACCTCTTTGGCCTATGACTGGTTGGTTATACAGAGCTCATGCTGATTCACCGTTAGCTGGTTCAATCCTTTTAGCTGGTACTATACTAAAATTAGCTACTTATGGATATCTTCGTGTTTTAATTAATTTCTTACCGGATGCTACACATTACTTTAGTCCGTTAGTTCAAACTATAGCTTTAATTACTATTGTGTATGCTAGTTTAGCTACTATAATTCAACAAGATACAAAAGCTTTAATTGCTTATTCTAGTATTTGTCACATGGGTGTAGTAATATTAGGTTTATTCTCTAATACTATCCAAGGTATAGAGGGTGCTATTTTATTCGCAATAGCTCATGGTTTTGTATCTCCAGCCTTATTTATTTGTGTAGGTGGTGTAATATATGAAAGAACAGGTGTTCGACTTATTAATTACATTAGAGGATTAGTGACTTATATGCCAGTGTTTACTATTTTATTCTTCATCTTTACATTATGTAATACAGGTATACCATTAAGTTTAAACTTCTTAGGTGAACAAATGTCTTTAATTGGTATCTGGGAAAGAAGTCCTTTTGCAGCTGTAATAGGTGCCACAGGTATCGTCTTTAGTGCTTGTTATTCTATTTATTTATATAATAGATTATCATATGGATCTTATTCTCCTTATTTAAAACCATTAAGAGATATTACTAGAAGAGAATTTATATTATTAATTAGCTTATTGATACCAACAGTGGTACTAGGTATATATCCAAATGTTATTCTAGATACACTACATGCTTCTGTAACTACATTATTATATAATATACCATTAACCCTTACTCACAAAAGTTGTACAGATAATATAGATGGATTGTCTACTAGGGGAAAAATTACGGCTTCCTTAACTGATAAAAAGGGGTTGAAAGAGTCTGCCGTGTCTTGCCTCCGAAGGACGCCAGGCCGACATAGCAATTCTTTAACTAAGGAAGAATCTAGTGTAGCGCTTGAAGTAGGAGAAGATGTGGTTGATTTTATAAGAAAAATTATTCAAATTGAAAATGTAAAAAAAGAGATTGAAATCTTACAATACAATGATAGAAAGCTAATTAACAAATCTTATGCTGTTAATTGTTCTTACAATCCAATTAAAAAGGATGGTGAGATTGTTAACTCTATGTTTAATGAAATGGAAATAGGGTTAACCAGTAAAATATTAACAGATAAAAATTATAAAAATTACTGCCGTACGGTAGCCTGTTGTTATATTATTACTTTTGAAAATAAATATTATTATTATATTGGATCTACTGCTAATATTAAAAATAGATTTAAAACACATACTCTTAATATTAATAATTATTATGTTAATAATTCAACAAAGGGTTTAAGTAACTTCTTAAAATATTTTTTAATAAACGAGTATAACGGAAAGAAACCCACAAACTTTAATATAAATATTGTATATTTAACTACTAACTATTTAAATAAATTTCAAGAAATTTATCCTAATTATAAATTAAGTAAAGGGGAGTGGATATTATTGAATAAAATAACTGATTTTATTGTTAAAATTTTGGAAGAAAGTTTGATTCTCCATTTTCATCCTAAACTTAATTCTGCTAAAAAAGTAGTGTTTAAACATTTTGAATGGAATGATGAATCATTACAAATTTATAGTGAAAACGGTAAAGCGAGTGATTATTTAAAAGCAAAAAAATACGCTATCTATCTTAAATGTAGGGACAAAAGTACATTAAACTTAATGAACGAACCAATACGCATAACTACTTTACAAGATCTGTGCTCTAGATATCGTTTAAATAAAGAGGAAGTTTTAAGCAATCTTAATTACTATCATCATTATAACGGAACTATTTTTAGATATCCTTTAAAAATAGTTGAAATTAAATAAATTATTCTTGTGAATGAATTATAAGTTTGATTTACGGTTTAATATTTAAGCGGGCAAGCTTCCATAAATTTTATTTAATATTTTTATACTTTATTAATATTTTATACTCAATATTTTTATTTTTAAACACAATATTCCGTAACAAAGCAACAACACTGCAAACTTTAGATTAACAAATGATTTATTAAATAAGTACATTGAGAATAAACAAAAAGATAAATTAAACTAAGTGTAGTAATAACCCTGATTTAATTAATACCTAATGTATTAATAAAACAAGGCCGTGGTTCCGAAACCGAACCCACCGTCCTTTACCTTTGGAGCCATCCGGTATAGCGAAGCGCAAGGGACGGACGGAGAAGTTAAACTTAAAATGATAGAAATGGCTATATGTTATATTCTTCTGCATTTGCAACAGAGACTATTTATCCGGTTATTTTTTTAGCTTGCCTTCGTTCCGTCTATACTTTTTTTAGTCCTATAAACTAAATCTTATCAGTAATGAATCTTGTTTATACTCCTTGTGTTTTTGGCTATTTATAAATATATTTATTTGAAATTCTGCTATAAAGTATAAACAGAATTTTTTATTTATTTGATGGTTTATTAAATTAGTATAAAAAATAGTATAATATAGTATAAATATAGTATAAATATAGTATAAATATAGTATAAATATAGTATAATAAAAGTATCGATGTGTAATATAGAAACTAACATCAAAAATTATTTTAATTAATAATAAAGTATTTCAAAGGGGTTATTAAGGATAATTAGCAAATTTATAAATAAGGAGGCATTGGCCTAATGCTACATTAATTAAGTGGCAATCCTAAGGGAAACCTTTTATATAATACTTCCTGAAGTAAATCATTTTAGTAAGGAAAGGAAAGGAAATCAACCGAGACTCCGAAAGTAATGGTGAGTGAAATCGGATTAGCCTGTGAGATTTAAAAAAGTGAAAAATAAGCGTAGCCCACCCCGTCCTAGCAACGCAAGGAAAGGAGGGGAGCGTCCCAAAGAAGGTAAAAACCATAGTCCTGTAGCTTTTATTAATAATCACTTACCCAGCCCGTCCTTCGGAAGGGGTGGGGGATATAACAAAGTATATATTTTCCTTTTTAGAGCCCTAATTGATTCTATTTTTATTTTTTTATATTTAACAGTATAAGTTGTAATTATAGGAGAAGATTCTTGTTCTTAAAAAATAGGTTTAATGTAATTTTGTTATATTTTTATTTTTATATTATTTACTATTGCCACTACGGTTTTAGGATATTTAATATAGTTATTAAGTTAATGTTTTTTAACTTAACTCAATAAAATTGGTTAAATTATTTAATCGATTGTAAAAATACGATGAGAGATAACTTGTCGGAATATAGGGGAACCATCCTCTAAGGCTAAGTATTATAAATTTAGCGATAGTGAACAGTACTGTAAAGGAACATGTGAAAAAGTATAATATAAAATTAATGAAATAGATATTGAATTAGTAACTCTATAAGCAGCCGGAATTAAAATTAAAACAATGACGGCGTACCTTTTGCATAATGGGTGAATTGCTTGCCCATAAAGGATTGTAAAATCTTTAAATATAACTGACTCATGACTATTGTTGTTATATTATTTATTTAATATAAAGGCAAGGTCGGTATAATGAAAATATAATTTTATTATGCTAACGGTGAATCCTAAAGTTATTAAAAATAATCATGGAAATACCGTGGGAAGCTTTTAAATCGTAGGAATATTCAAATTTATTTGAATTTTATGTTTGTTATAAACATAACTTTTTAATTGCCCTGTAACGACTTGATGGCAAACCATCAGACCAATTAGTATTGGTAACACGTCAGCACTCATGCATTCCAAAAAATCAAGGACACATAAACAAAGAATAAAAAACACTAAGAAATAAACAAACAAAAAAAAATATGAAAATAAATATGAAAAAATTACGAATATTAAATAATTTAAATAAACGATTTTATCGAAAATCTACTAAATTTCATTTAGAATTAACAGTAGAATTAGATGAATTAATTATAGGCTGCAAGCTAGGTGATCTAAGCGCAGAAAAAAGAAATATTAATTCAAATACTAGACTACAGTTTAAACAATCAACTATAAATATTGATTATGTGGGTTTTAGGAAAGTATTCTTTATACGTTTCTACCCCTCGGCTACGCACCTTAGCTTATTCCGAAGGATGGGCACAGGTATGGAAGGAAAGTCCTATGGTTTTCTTATTTTTTTTTTTTTTTTTCTACCGCTACTACAGTAGCATGGTGTTAATGCTTTGTCCTAAAATCTTTATGAGTTGAAGGTATAGTCTAATCCAATATGAAAATGTTGGTATAAATGCAGCAAGTTAATAGGAATAGCAAGGTTAAAAGCCTTAGCGAAAGCGACTGAACTAATTTAGGAGAATAAAATAATTATTTTATAATTTATTTTTAATTAGTATTTAATTAAAAAAAGAGTAGCCCCTTATGTTAAATTTAACAAACTTTGTTTTTTAAATTATTAATGTAAGTTGTTATTTGCTAAACTATAGTGTTGGGTAAGTTATTTCTATTAGACCCGAAGCTAGATGATCTTTCCAGGGCCAGATTATTAAGGATCGAACGGGTGAATGTTGCAGAATTCTCCGATGAGCTCTGGAAAGCGGTGAAATGCCAATCTAATCTAGTGCTAGCTGGTATTCTTCGAAACATATGTAAGTATGACATCCAATTAAATTTATGGAGGTACAGCACGGAAATTCCGAACAAATAATATTGTCATTCTACAGGATGGAAGTTTTTCCTATTGACAGAGTGAACAAAACAATATTGTGCGTTTAGGTTGCGGGGATCTAGTAAATCTTACCAATGGAATTTAAACTCGGAAGTACATAAATTGATGTTGGATATTCAGACTGCTCATGATAAGTTGAGTAGTCAAGACGAAAACAGTCGAGAACACGCTTTAAGGTCCCAAATGGTTATTAAGTGAAATTAAGGATGTCACATATTGTATGCAGCTGTAAAGTGAGCCTGGTAGTCGCTACTTTTAATGATCGTTGTAACAACGCATCAGCTCTTTAGATTGTGGCACCGAAAATTTAACGGGTCTAAAATAATCAACCGATATCGTGTTGATTAAGTAAATAAAATTAATCTTTCTTTGTTTACTTAATCTAGGTAGAAGAACATTCAGGAACGGAAGATACACAGTGTTTCATTGTGCTTGACGAACTGAAGAGAGAATGCTGACATGAGTAACGTAAAAAGAAGTTTTAATACTTCTCGCCGAATACGAAAGGGTTATAAGTGAGGTTTAAACCGACTTATGTTAAATGCGGGTCTCTAAGGTACAGAACCAAAGTTCTGGCTGATGAGGTAGTGATAGTACTGTCCTAATGGAAGATTGGACCAAGAAAATAAATCACTTCTGAAGAATTATTAATATATATTTTAATAAAATTATATTTAAGAAGGTCACATTTTTAAATAAATGGGCTGTAAATATTCTTAATTTAAGTTTTAATGTTAATTGTTATATTTAGGTGATAAGATAACTAATTAAACTTAAGTAAAAAGAACTACCGTACCCTAAACCGACACAGGTTCGTAAGTAGAGAATACTAAGGCGTAGAGCTAAAAGTTGTAAAGGAACTCGGCAAGATGTCCTCATAAGTTTGACGATAAGAGGAACCAAAAAATATAATTTTCGGTAAAAGCCCTTCCTTGCGGAGCCTTGCTTCGCTCCCGAACAGGGGGGAAGGTTCTATTTATCGGTTTATTATTCCAACTTGGTCATTATTTTACATGTTAATTCTTTCTTGTAATGGTTATTTTTCAATAATATTTAAATATTTTTAAGAACAATATTTTGATTTTTTTTTGTTAATTTCCGGTTTAAGAATTAGATTAGCCTGTCCTTTCCTTCGGATTGGAGGGGTTGTTTATATTTTTAAACGCGAGATTGTTATTAAATGAATAACGGCTATCTCTAGCCTGAAAGGGCAGGGTAATAATAAAGTCAGCCATGGTAAATTAAAGTAAATTGGTGGCACAGAATCGGAGGCCTCGACTGTTTACTAAAAACACAAGAATGTGCAATGATATAAATCATAGTATACGTTCTGAAATTTGCTCGATGCCATTAATATAAAAGAGGTAATAGGTAACTGTTACTAATTGAAAATCTGGTTAATAGCGGTCTTAACTATGAGGATTTGAAAAAAAAAACCTTTAGGGTCCTCAATAAACTCGATGATATGCTGGAACATCCTAAAGCTTTAAATACTAATATTAAATAGTTAAAATTTTAAAGATGTAACAATGGACAATCAGCAGGGAATATTTAATTTTCGAGAATAATAAACTAAAAGTAGTATATATGAGGTAAAATTCATATTACGTTAGACACTATTATATATTTACTATTTGAAATGAAAAAAAGAGATATTAAGGATATTAATTATCTTCATTTTTTAGCTGGTTTTGTTGAAGGTGAAGGTTCAATGTCTGTTTCTGTTTCTGTAAATGATAAATTTAAATATGGAGTAAGTATTCAGCCTGTTTTTAATGTGACACAACATAAAAATGGAATGAGTATTTTAAATTCATTTAAAGAGCTTTTTGAAGGTGGATCTGTTACAGCTAAATTCGGTTCTCCTGATATATTTGTTTATACTTTGAAAGGGTATAAAAACATAAAAAAATCGGCTTTACCTTTTTAGACTCGCGTGTCTACCCATTTAGTTGTAAAATGGAAGAATTTTCTATATTTAAACAAGTTGTTATTGCATTGTCAGAAGGAAAACAAAGAAACAAATAAACTTTAATCGAACTAGTAAAACTATGCTATCTGTTAGAAGGTAAAGGTAAAAATAGAAAAAGAGAATTATCTGAAATTATTCAAATAATTGAAAATAAAGCACCCAGCGGGTGGTAATTCTAAAAATTTACCTCCACCTATACAAGCTGTGAGAGCTACTATATTTCCTATGGATGAAGATCTAGATTGGGAATGGGAGTACATGGTAAGATGCATAAATAAAGATGATTAAATAATTAATCACCCCCTTTTCTTGATGTAATTAAATAGCCCTCAGAGACTAGATAATCGAGCAAATAATTGAATTCAAATATTTGATGATATAGTCCGGCTGTCTTAGAAATATTACAGAATAACGCCTAAGGTAGCGAAATCAATTGGCCATTAAATGTGGTCCGGTATCAATAATGTAACGAAGGTCTCACTGTCTCTACAACTTGCTCAGTGAAATTGAATTACCCGTGCAGATGCGGGTTACCCCCAGTGGGACGGGAAACTTAAATAGAAACCTGGGTGGTTATTCAACAAATAAAAAAATTGCGACTAGATAAGTTTACAATAATAATGTGGTGAAAGTCCACCTAATAATCCATTATTTGAGCTCAGACAGTATGCGTTAAGAGTAATTTTAAAGCATAAAGCCTGTTTTATTTTATAAAATTATAAATGGGAAAATTAAAAAAATAATTGTTTAAAATAAGGAGCTAGATGCCTATGGTCAATGTAAAATGAATCCATGTTTGAAGCGTAAATATGTATGTAGAAAGACGTTCCCGTGTTTTTCTTAATGGATCTTTAAGCGTTTTACGTATAGTGGAGACCTAAGGGTATCAATAAGGTATTACTGTAAAAACTAGGTAAGCCTAATAACAACCAATATAATTGGAGATTTATTCTGTGAAGATAGATAACTGTTAGTAGGTAGAGGAAATTCAAAAAAGCGAATGCCTTGTTGTAATGATAAGGATAGGTTTTTAACTAATCCGAAAGGATGCTAACTTTGAATTAGTGTTAAGTGTTTAACAAGTAACTATGATTAATGATGAGGCTATATCAAACCTAAGTATAATTTTAATGACATATCTGAATGCAAAAATTCACGTTTAGTTAATAGATATGTATTTAGAGACACTGGTTCTATCATTAAATTTGTAAACCAATATCCAATGTTAACTAGATAACATTTAGATTATGTGGATTGGATAAAAATTATAGAAATTAAAAATGCAGGATTACATAAAACTGTAGAAGGTTTAGCTTTAATAAACAGGTTAACAAATCAAATGAACTCTAACCGTGTAGAAAGCAAAGTTGAGTAATCATAGTTAAAAATAAACAATAAATTTAAGGCTTGAGCCGTATGCGATGAAAGTCGCACGTACGGTTCTTAGAGGATACCATAGTTGTAAAACTTGGCTGAGCCTCAACAGACCCTATGCAGCTTTACTGTAGTTAGTTAATACGCTGATCTAGAACAATTCTAAACAATAGAGATTAGGTATGTCGATAGACGCTTTTCCTTTCCCTTAAAAAGGTTAGGTTGTGGAAACCTCCAGATTGGAATTGGGTCAGAGTTTACCTTTGTTATTATTAATACTAATTAGAATTATTTTTAGATATAAAATTTCTTAAGGGTTAGTTAAAATTAGAAACTGTATTAGGCGGTTCTAATAATAGATACCTTAATTAGATAAGGGAAAAACCTTATATATTTATATAAATATTATTAATAATAGAATTAGGGAGAATTGACTAATTGGCAGTTTGACTGGGGCGGTCGTCTTTAATAAAGTAGCAAAGTACATCCACAGATTTAATATTAACAATTATTACAATATTATTATTTTTATAATAGTGTTGCACACCAAAAAGATTATTAGATGGTATAAAATAATTAATTTTTAACTCTATCTACACTCTACTTCTATTCTTTTTTTAAGGAGTAGGATATGGAAATAGGTAGTCCCTGGCCATTGTTGAGCCTAGCTCCGCAATAGGACAAGGGGGATTAATTGGTTTTATAATGAATTTTCTATTTACTATTTTTAAACTTTAAACCATCGAACATATATTTATGTATAAATTTTTCTTAAAGGTATAGCTAGAAATCGAATGGAGATCAATCAACCAGTGTAAAGGTTGCGCAGAGTGTAATGGCGGTAAGCATACCTAACTGACAGACTTAAAAGTCGAACAGATACGTAAGTAGGGCATAGTGACCCCTCGCTATAAAATGGAATAGACGGGGATCATTTGATAAAAGTTACGCTAGGGATAAATTTGTTGTCCTCCTAATCTGAAAGGGTTAGGTAATAAACCGGGTGAATTGCAAAAAGAACTTTTTAACTAAAGTTAATTTGCAGCGAAGCTTATCTTAGCAATATAAATATAAATATAAATATAAATATAAATATAAATATAATGGGATAAGAACGTTCAACGACTAGAAAGTGAGTTTTGCTAACAATAATCTTTCCACGAGCGCCCGGCATCTTAATTCTTATCGATTTTGATCGAAAATTAGTATAAAATTATACATTCATTAAAAAACATTCATTGCTAATCTATTAGTTATCTAATATTTAGAGGTTTAATAGATCCATATTGTACCTGAAATGGTAAATAAATTACCGTAGGTAAGAAACAGATGATGACATAGTCTGAACCACTTTGTGAAAAGTGGAGATAAAGGATAAAGAGCCTTTATGTTAACATATTTGAACAGGCTGATAGCCGGCGAGAGTACACATTGTCCCGGCTGTTTGGCACCTTGAATTATAATTGTAGTTATTACCTATTTAATTAGATTTTTAATTAAATTAAATAGTCAATAACACGTCCTGAGCAAGACGTTAAGAGGCTAAAATGAAAAGCAGTCTAATATCGAAATATCAGTCCATGTTTATTTGACCACTAGTTAAAAACTAGTTAAGCAATAAACCGCACCGGAGCCTGTAAATGTAGCTGAAGTAGTAAAAAGCAGTTTAACTGCTTCAACATCTCTCGTTGAGGCTGATATTTGCGGACTTTCAGATGTCTTATCTAACACTAACATCGGGGATTTTTAATAGCAATATTAAATTAGAAGTTGGCTATATGCTGGAATATCCTTAGAGCTTTAAATACTAATATTAAATAGTTAAAATTTTAAAGATTGGGCAATCAGCAGGGAAGTTTTATATCTTAGGTACAAGCAACTGATGATAGTATAAAACCCCTCAACGATCACACGCCAACAACCAGAGCTGTATTTTATGTATTCAAAGTACTGGTTGAAGATATGATCTAAACCTTATTGAAAATTAAGGAGTAATTGCGATGTCGATTCATCCTATCCTCCGGGGGAAGAAGCTTGGAAGGGTTGGGCTGTTCGCCCATTAAAAGGGTACGTGAATTGGGTTGACTTATTTCCTTTAACAATCCTTTTTTAAATTTCTTTAAAGAAGTGAGGAAATAAACACATAATTAGACACTATTATAAAAACGAAAATCAACATTATGAAAAATATTATAAACATTAAAAACGTTAGAAATGTAAACTTTTTACCAGAAAACCTTCATTTTGTTTTAATTGGTATTATGTTAGGTGACGGTGGGATTTCTCGATCTTCTTCTACAAGTAACAGCAGATTTGAAATGAGTTTTGGTACAAAATATAAACAATTTGCGGAAAGTATTGGCTATTTATTTAAGGATTACATGAATAGTCCTGTTAAGGCTATAGAATTAAAGGGAAAGGATAAAAATTATATTAATTTTAGATTAAAAACAAGTACTTTACCTCTCTTTAATAAATACCATGAGATGTTCTATAAATTCAATACAGAAAAAGGTAAATTTGTTAAAATAGTACCTGAAAACATTTTAGATAATTTAAATCCAGTTGTTTTAGCTTATCTGATAATAACAGACGGTAATTTCGATAAAAATTGAAATAGAATTCGGATTTATACTAATAGTTACAGCAAAGAGGATGTAAATAGATTAGCTATAGCCATTAATTCAAATTTAGGTATTTATGCTGGAGTACTACATGACCGTAAAGATCAGTGGATATTAACTATAGGTGCTAAGCAATTATCTTTATTGAGATACATTGTTTCCCCTCACTTTGAATCCAGTATGTTTTACCGAATTGGTTTATAATAACTAATGTTTTGTTTTTGTTATTTATATTTATGGGAATAATAATTTAATTTTAGTTATGTATGAGCCCCTTCTTATTTAAAGAATGAAATAAGATGATAACCGGAGAAATTGCAAGAACTACTGAGTCCGAAGCTCAGTTAATTTGCAGCCGAGCTTGATTAAGTGAACGAATATAAAATTTAAACTTCGATAGATCAAGAAGGTTCAACGACTAACAGGTGAGTATCACTAACAATAAGCCTGACACGAATTTCCGGCATTAAGAGTATAGTATAATTTACTTATTAATGATGACATAGTCTGAACAGTAGCGTGAGTTACTGAAGTAATGAATAAAGAGTCATTACGATAACACAATTGTTAATACGACGTGAGTCAGTATGGTCCCTATCTTCTGGGGGGACAATTAGTAAAAAGGGGCAGACCTTCTAGTACGAAAGGATCAATAGGCTGTGTTTCTATAGTGTACCAATTGTTGAAATCAAATCTAATATAAAAACCAAAATAACCATCTTTGTTATTTTTGGTTTGGTACCGATCCTTAAATGGACTCGGGGTTAGTTTATTTATATGTTTTTTTATGTGTAAATAAACTATTATATTTTATTTGGTGTGGTAATTATTCTATTTTCATAGATTAATATGTATAAACATTGTATTAATATTATTTACCTTAAAATATAGTATCGCTTTACCTTTCGAAAGGGAGTACTAGATATTTATATATATAATTTGGCACAGTTGGGTAGCCACAAACATGGTAGATAAGTGCTGAAAGTATATCAAGCAAGAATCTACCCCCTAGATACTAACGATTATTTCATTTTTTTTATTAAATTTAAATAATCAATAAGATAAGAAATAGAACATTTCTTAGATAGGATGCAAATGAAAGCTGCTGAAAAGCATTTAGTTTAGCATTACTAATTGGTCACAAGACTTTATGTTAAGATATTCACACAACACTTACAATTAAAAGGGAATCAATAGGGTTTTACCTGTCCTTATTGCATCTTGTAAAAGGTTACCTTTTACTTTTGCTTTTTTAATTTAAAAGAAAAGTAAAAATTAAGGAAACAAAACAATAAATTAAAATAGTCACTGTAATTTTTGATGAATTAATATTTTTATTCTCTTTATATTTTTGTTATTACTTATTTTTAGCCTGTCAGCCACACAAGACGAAAATTTTGAAACAGATTTTAATAGGATGGCTGTTTCCAATTTTTTTCTTGTAAGCGAGCAAATAAGCAAATATAGTTGCACCTTATCCGAGCAAACAAAATCCAAAACACATTTTTACTTAGGAATCCTTGTAAAGTCATAGTTTATAAATATAGTAGAGAGGGATAGATTCTAGACATGTTTTTATTCCATTTTTTATGTAAAACAATAATTATGCGAATAAAAAGGTGAACCATAAATCTTCTATGAAACTAAATTTTGTTATTTTAATCTAAATTAACAACAGAATCAAATTTTTATTCTTATTTGTTCAGTAATTTCAATCAGATCTAATAAATAATTTCTTATTGTTTTACCTGCTATCCTATATTCCTTATATCCTCGTAGTGCTTAATAACCTAACCTTAACATACGGACCTAAAAAATATTAATTCTTTATTGTATTTCGGGTTTAGAACTGGGTTAATAAGAAAATTATTTAAACTATAATTTTTTTTATTTTATTAATTTTTCTTATTACAAAATAAACAAACCAAGAAATGGTCTCTCTTTGTTTTTATTTTAAATTAATGACAAAAAATATATTATTTATTTAAAAGAGATATAATTAATAAATAAAGTTAAACACTTTTAAATTGAAAATTTATATCAAGTTCTAAGTATGACTTTAAACTGCTTTGTCTAAACCTTTAATTTAGTCTTTCGTAGCTAATATAACATCCTTCCTTAAAATAATTGGATAGTCTTATTAGCACTAGTACTCCTTTCTTACTTGAATTTAATTTCTGTAACTGGGCAGGTGTAGATATTTACGACTCAATATTTATTATTTTAACCGTTTAGGTATAATAAAGTTAATTAATCGTATTTAATTATTAGATTGAGTTAGCCTTAACACTCTTAGTGATAAGAGGTGGATTAGCCTTGTGCTATTTGGGTAGGTTAATAAAAACAAACATAAAACAATAAACAAAAAATCATGATAACAAAAACAATTAACAAATTTAACATAACAAATTTAAGTACGATTACATTAATAGGTGTAAATCATATTAATTTAACTAGATCTTTTCATATAGGTAATGTTTTGAAAGCTAATGAATCTCACGTGCCTTTAAACGATGTAACTAAAGAAGATTTATTAAATGGTTTAAATGAAATACGGGTAGACAGTGATCAAATGAGTTTAAGTGAATTTATGAGTGAGAATTTTTCAACCTTTGACGAAGCTTTCCCTCATTATTATGATAATTTACCTCAATCTGAGACTTCAGTTAAAATGCGAGAAGCTGTAAAATCAGTAGAAGGTGTAGAAGATGTTGTACCTCTAACTGGCCAAGATATAAATAACAGTGCACCTTTCTTAATTAAACGCTTCAATTCTATTCTATATGGCCCTCAGCCCGAGTTGCCGTCTAATGTTTCTATGTTTTCTTTTTTAAATATAAAACAAGACATTGAGAACGGTAAATTTAATCACATATTAAATAGGTTACACCTGCAAATTAAAGGATCTAATGATACTACAAATATAGCTCAGGCTAGTCCGGTTTTATCTTTTATTAGATATGATAAAGGTGTATTCTCTGTTGATTTTAATAATATTAATCAATTTTTCTCAGATTCTGTACGTTATCTCTACGACCACCGATCCGAAATAGGCGATCATTTTAGCGGATACCTATTACCTACTGTAGGATCCTATTTTTTATATAAAAAAGTGGTCCAATTACATAGTGCAGTAGCATTTAAAGATAATATAACACTTCTTAGCTTAAGTCCACAAGCTGATATAATAAAAGCACGAGGTAAACAAACACTATTTTTTAATAGTGTAGGTGCTTTGGCGGTTGTTGTTAGTCTATATGGTATTTCAAATGTGATGTTTAGCCATTTAAAAAATAAACATGGTTTTAAATTAATATTATTTAGTAGTGGTAAAGGGGAAGGTTCCTCTAGTGCTATGGCTTTATTTGCTTTATTTAAAAAAATTAAAGGTCCTAATTGGTTAAAATATTTAATTACATTTGTATTAGGTTTAATTTTTTTAATCCTATTATACCTATATTCTCCTACTATTTTACCTTATTATCTTTCAATAAATTTATTTTGGATTAAAGTAATAGGTAGTCTAGGGTGTTTCTTTGTTATCTGTTATAATCTGCTATCTTTACATATCTTACTTAAATTTTCAGTTATGGACGATAAAGACATTACCATTCCTCAATTTATCCCTAATTTTATAAGAAACTATTTACTAGATCTAAAAAGAATTAGTAAATATGAATATAATGTATTGAATATTTTTATAAATATATATGTAAGGGGAATTTTTTTTCACTTTGTTATATTATTATTATTTTTAGCATATATAAACTATATCTGTTAACCTTTGCGAGTGTGGTGTGATTAAGTTAAACAAAACAACATATAAATTTTGTTTTTAATGTTAAATGCTCTGCAATTCGCAATTAACTTAACCCTTTTCTGTTAAATTTCCAATCTTAAGCTAGGTAATCTTAAACCCTTTTTTTTTTCAAATCAACAATTAATTAGTCCAAAAATGATTTAACAGAAAAGGTATTTACGTATATGATAAAAATTAAAACTAACAAATACATTTTATGTTATAGTATTTTTTTTTTGTTTTTTACTTTTTATTTTTAAGAGACTGAGGATCTATTTCAAAGTCTTAATTTCTAATCTGTTTCCAATCTTTTTAGTGGTAGGGTATAAATAACCAGAAAAATTGTATTAAATGAAAATAAAAACAATAAATTTAAAATCTAACCGAATAAACTTAAGAGATCACACATCTAAATTTTTTCAACAAACTAAATTTAATTCTAATTATGATAGTAAGGATCAAATATTGATTAATTATATTGAAACTAACAAAGAGTCTTACGATAATTATATAAAACAAATATCTAATTCAAACAACTTAGATTTAGATTCAGGGAATGAATTAAGCCTTGCCATCAGTATTAACTGCCTATCTGGCACATTCAAAAAACAAAACTCTAATTTTTTTTCTGTCCTTCTAGTAGTAGAGTTTAAATAACCAGAAAATAGCAGAAAATTATTGTGTTTTGGACTATACATAAATTTACAGTTGTGAGCTTTACCACCATCGCCTGGTTGTATAGATTCCTAATATTCAGAAAAGCTAAATATTACTGTAACTTATTTTATTAGTAAGGTTTCTTCTATAAACCCTGAGCTAATCTTCGTAGTAGGAGATTAATTAATAATACCTAGTATCTATGTCATGGTTGCTATGTTTAATATTTTTTAAGGGACACTTATTGTTACCAGATAAACTAAATTATTTGCACATGCCTCATGCTTTATATTTTTTAATGTAGCTTTTGAAAGTCATATAAAATTACATGCATTGATACAAGCTGTTATAAGTTATGGTTTTTATAGTTGCAAATAACTCCCCACTCCGGTTTTCGAATGAGTCTGTTATAATTTCTTACATAAATTAACAAAGACTAGCTAGCTTTAATAATCACCGATATCTTTCGGTATATAAATAGGGGTTATAAAACCTATTTCTTTTGTTAAATATATTAGCTTTAAACGACATTAAATTTTCCTATTAAATTATATAAAAGAGACTAATACAAATTAAATAATAGTCTTACTCTAAGGTTTGTCAATTTTCTACTGGAGTATAAACAATTAGAAATTGTTTTCTTTAAATTAATATAAAATAACAAAACAAAATGAAAATAAAAACAATAAATTTAAAAACAAAAATAAATAATAAAGTTTTAAGAGATAACATGTTTAAATTCTTCCGTAGATATAATGATAAATCACAATTTATTACTGTAATAACAAAAATCTCAACTGAGTCATCTAATTCCCAGGATTTTGTTTTAAATAACCAAATTACCTTAGATGTTAAGAGTAAATCTGATATAACAACATATGTTAATATAATAACAGATAAATTTAATGAATATAATAATGAAATTAAAAAATATCCTATTAAAAAAATATTAATATACTATTATGATAGTAATAATGAAGAATATTTAAATTACATTAAAACCTCTTGGTTAGATTTATTAGATAAAAATAAAAACCCTTTACCTAGGATCCAACAAAACCACGATTACGATATTTTAATCTTTATTGCCTTTAATTAGCAGAAAGAATCTGATATATTAAAGTAAACATTTAATAATGAACTCTAATTCTTTGACGGTGTGAGAGTCAACAAACAAAAAAGAAATTAAAATACCTGTTATATCTGAATCTATGTTTAAAGATCTAAAAAAAAGCCTACTATGGAGGACATTGTGATGTTTATATACCTAAATCAGAAACTGGAGAAAAAGTATACATCAAGGATGTTAATTCTTTATATCCATATGTTATGAAAGTAAATAAATATCCTATTAATCTTATTGGATACTTTATAGGAGATATTCTTAAAATGCCTCAATACAAATCATATATTGATATGTATCTTGGTGTATATAAAGTTAAAGTTACTTCACCTAAAGATATTAAACACCCATTATTACCTTACAAAATAAACGAATCTACTGTTTATGGTACAGGTACAGGGGAAGGTAGGTACTATAGTGAAGAACTAAAAAACGCTGCTAAATTTGGATCTCAATATGAAATCCTTGCTGGATATCTATTTGAAGGCCAAGATATTTTTAGTAATTATGTTAAAACTTTATCCAAAATGAAAGAAGATTCAACTAAAGGTACTCCAATGTATCTAATATGTAAATTATTATTAAATGCTCTTTATGGTAGATATGGTATGGATTTTGAAAATAAATCTCACCAAATTTTAGATCAAAAACAACTTTCTGAGTTAATTGATAATGTAGGAGAATGGAATATTGATGAAACAATCGATATCGATGATAAAACATTAGTTTCTACTAAAGAATATAAACCATACAAATCTCCACAAGTTAACATGGCCATAGCTTTAGCTGTTACGGCTAATGCTAGAATATATATGTCTCGGGTCAAAAACAACCCGGATATTAAATTATTCTACACAGACACAGATTCTGCCTTCACTGGAAAACCTTTACCAGATGAATGGTACCATCCAAATAAAACTGGATACTTTAAATTAGAAAATGTGGTGGATAATTTCGTTGCGTTAGGTCCCAAAGTTTATGGTGCTATCAAAGAAGATGGTAGTAGTTTCACTAAGGTTAAAGGATTTAAGGGTATAATTCCATTAAGAACTTTAACTGAAGCACTAGATTCTCGTAATCCTTAAAAATATTAAACACGAATTAATGTTTAATTTCATAAATAAAGGACATATTATCGAAAAAGAAACTAGTTATTTATTAACACCACCTTTTTTAAAAAGAGAATTAGTTTTTGTAAATAATATATTAGTTGGAACTACTAATAAAATAGTAGGAACTTCAAATGATAATGACAAATAATATATTATCAACCCCTATATCAAATTAATCCTCAACCCTATATCAAATTAATCATCTAGAGCCATTCTTTTACTCTATGGAATCAGCCTAAGAGATTAGTTTTATTGCAATGTTATTTATCCTTGATAGTTACGAAGGATAGTTTAACAAGTTTAGAAATAACTAAAAGAACTAATAATTATTTATTAGATCTGATTGAAATTAGTAGAAGTGAAACTAAAGAAATTAATGTATTCTTAAAATTATATATTAAGGGTACATTATTTGCTACTTTTTATTTGATTATATTTAATATACTTATGTTTTATATTTCGTAATAATCTTAAATAAAAAATAACAACCCTCTTGCAGACCCACCCTCTACTTCTCTAAATAACAATTTAAATACAATTTGGTTAACACTAGATAATGGTTGATATGAGTACATAGTAGATAAGATTGATCTGTTCATAATTTTATATTTTATTTGTCGTTCTCGTCACCTTTGGTAGGTATGCAAAGTAAGCAGTTATTATATAAAATTATTAGTTTCATACTCTTTTTTTTTTATATAAATTTATCTAGTATAGTTTTTTTACGTACTTTGAATCTGTTTCATTAGAAAGATCTATGTTTGTTTTTTTTTATCATAAGTATTATGTAAAATATTATAAAAATTTATATTGTTTATATAAAATATCATAATAATTTATATAAAAGAGATAATAATTATTGCAATATGCATATAAAATATGAAAAAAGACATAAAAATATTAAATATTCTTTTTTTTAAATCTAGTAGGAATTTAATTTTGGTTCCGATTGAACGTTTTTCAGTAGTTTTAAGACATGCAAATCGTTTGTACATGGTTAGTCGATATTAACGTTAATGTTAATTAAAGTTAAATAAAAAATTTAACTTTTACGATTTAAGTGTACAAGGTGTAGGGGTGAGTATTGTAATTGAGATGCCCTTGTAGACTTCAGAAATAGAAGATAGTTTTTTTTATTCAAGGATAACAAAGATGTCCTAGAAAGGTAAAAAGAACAAAACAAAAGGTAAACTTTAAAGAAAGAAAGGGAAATTTTCCGCAACAAGGATTCAATTTACATTTGATTAGGTAGTTGGAAGGGTAGAAGCCTCCCAAGCCGATGATCGATAGTCATGTTTGACAGAACAAATGACCACATTGGGAATGAAATCTCCCAAGTAGCGTTTTGCTACCAGCAGTCAAGAATATTAGTCAATGCTCGCAAGAGTGAACTAGCTAACTGAAATCCTTGGTGTGTCACCGAGGATAACGTAAGGGAAAATAATGATATTACCTTACTATTAGTGTCGTCCAAATGCTCGTGCCAGAAGACTCGGTAAGGCGAGAGACGCAAACGTTATTCGTCTTGATCAGGCGTAAAGGGTTTGTAGGCGGCTTTAAGTATCCAATTTTAAGTTTACTATTATAATACTAAAAAAGTATTATAATATTTATTAAAGGGTCAATTAAAGCTAGAATCTAACAGAGGTTAAAACAATACTTAAGGTAGGTGTACTAACCATAGATAATAAGCAGAGTGTTAAGGGCGAAGGCATTTATCCACTGAAGATTGACGCTGAGAAACGAAGGTGAGGACAGAAAAAAGGATTAGAGACCCTTGTATCCCTCACTGTCAACGATGAATGGTAGTTACTAGGGAGAAATAACCTAGAGACGATGTTAACACGAAAACCATTCCGCCTTGTGAGTACGACTGCAAAGTTGAAAACAAAAAAATTAGTCGGTTTCGGAGCAAACGAAGTGAAGCATGTTATTTAATGCGATAATCCGCGTAAAACCTTACCAGTTCTTGTATAAAAACTTTTAGTTAAAAAATTAACATGTTCCCTTTCTCAAAGGTAAAAGGAGTTATTTTGTTATCTATGCTAGATAACAGGTACTTACTACAGGTGTTGCATGGCTGTCTTCAGTCCGTATTGTGAAAAGTTAGGTTAAATCCGTTAACGGACGCAATCCCTATTGTTAATTTATACTTAACAATTTATGATTCTGATAAAGTATCATTTGGGGCTAAGACAAGCCCTTATGGCCCTCATGAACTGGGCTATAGACGTGCTATAAAGATTTTCACAAAGTGACGCAAAACTTCTCTTACCCTCCTTTGTTAAGGAAAGGTAGTTTTTTATTTTTAACAGTTTAATTTATTTTTTAAATTAAAGATACAGAATTTAATTTAGTAGGATTTGTTTGTATTTTTTCTCCTTGATACTGCACAGGGCTCCGGTCTAGTCTGTATCTTTTGAAGCTAGGGTGGATGTTCCTACAGATCTAAATAAGTGCTTGCACTAGGATAGTTCGTTAGAACTCATTCGCCTTCGGCTTTCGGAGACAAACTGTTATAATATTATTAATTCAATTTTATGATTGATTTAAAATTAAATAAAAAACCTAAAGAGCATAAGGATGAGCTAATCATTAAAAAAAATCAAAATAATAAATTAACGTTACGGATTGTTACCTGAAACTTGGTGGCATGAAGGAGGAATTTCGAGTAATCGTTGATCATTAGGCGCAACGGTGAAGCACAAATCCGGGATGAACTAACCGTCTGTCGCTGGGAAGGAGCTTATTTTGGTGGAAAATATATCGAGGTTTTAATTTTATAGCTCTCACCTCACTTAAAATGAGCAGAGCAGAAAAAGCTTTATATTTAATAATATAAATATAAAATAGTTTCAATATTAATTATTATTAGATCTATTTAAGCCATTTGAGTAACATCTCAAAAGTCATAGCAGGGTAGCTGTACTGGAAGGTGCAGCTGGATATTTAATACATAATTTAACCCCCTTTATTGCGAAGCTAGAGTACAAAGGGAAGGTTTACCCTCTTAACCTTCGAATTCGAAGGCACCTTCGGTAGGAACGCGGGGTTGTGCTTCTATTTAAACTTAACTAATGTAATAACAGCACTTTGGAGGGGGGTTTGTGTTGAATGTAAATATAATAAAAAAAAAAGATAAAAAACAAAATAAAAGAAGACATAGTTAAATTTGTACTAAAAAATAAAAACAAAAACAAAATTAAAGGACAGGGAGTTAGCTGAGTGGTTTAGCAGTAAATTTACACTTTATAGACAGAGTTTCGATTACTCTACTCCTTATTTTTTTTTTTAAGCATTTAAGCTTAAATATTTTTCTTCATCGTAACCCGTTAAAAATAGAAAATTTTATGTTTTACATTTTCTGTTTCAATTATATCAAAAATGTAATTTAAGTAGAGGCTCTTATTCAACCTTCGGTCCGCACGAGAAAGTTGACAATTATTCGGGAGGCCGTTACGGTTTTCAACCTACCTTCGCAATAAAGGCACAAATAGATTGTTTTCTATTAATTATTATAACGAGTATGCCGAAATGGTAGCCGGGTGAATTTTAGGTATTCATGATTAATTTTATTGTAAGAGTTCAAGTCTCTTTACTCGTAAAATAAAATTCCGAGTATAAGGTGTATAACAAAAAATGAAAAATTTGTTTTATATTTTGTGTCCCCTCCCTTCTACGAAGTCAAAGCTCACACTTGTTTTGTTTTTATTGGAGGGTCTGACCTTCGGAAGGCTAAAACTAATCTTTTGTTCTTTACCAAAAACCACAGGGTAGGCCCCTCCCCTTCTTCTTTGGGTTAAGGTGAAGCATAAAGGTTTTTGTTTCTAACCTATCCAGTTAACCTGAAATACCCTTTTTATTCACAGTTTTAGAAAAGCTTTGACCTTTAAAGGTGGTAGCAAGGTAGGTTTTAATTGTTGTTTTTTTTTGTTTACGCTTCCCAAAGTGAGGGTAGAGTTTTACTATATTTCTACATTTTATTCTTAGTACCAACAAACAAAAAATAAAAAAAGCTATTACAATTAAGCCCATTTTGATTTATTTTCATTTTTTTCCTAATATTATTAAAATAATTTTTTTTGTCTGTCTTAGATTCGAGCTTCGCGGGACTAGCTTCTAATGAATAGAAATTATACACCTTTAGCTGAATTGGTACAGCGTTTGTCTTCGAAGCAACTGTTTATTGGTTCGAGTCCAATAGGGTGTTTAGCCTTTTTTATTCTTAAATGTATATAAGTTATATATTGCATACTTAAGGTTATAAAAGGGTTTTTATATTCAATTTTAAGAGCGTAGTATTAATTGGTTAGTATGGCGATCTCCAAAATCATCGGTAGGTGTTCGAGTCACCTCGCTCTTGTTAACCATTAATAAAAAAAATTAAATGGGATTAATTAATTCCTGGGTCTAAAATTAATTGTTTTAAGAATTTATGATAACTTCTTAACAGATTTATTTAAAGTTGACAATTTAATCTAGAGGTTAGTGGGGTATACACAGAAAGCCCTTTATTCCTACTAAGACTCCTTTTAAGTGATTATTTAGGAGTTAGCTAAGTAATTAGTTTAACTTTTTGCTATTTGTCCTACCCCGCGTCAAGGGGGTGATAGTTACGAAGGATAGTATTACAAGTTATAACTAACTAAAAGAACTAATAATTATTTATTTAATTATTTTCGCGAATACTTCCTTCGAAGTAGGAGCGATTTTTAACTATATTTTATTTTAGTCTTGTAATAAGATTGTTAATATAAATATCAGTTAGTAATGGGTAATTATAAATCAACCTCTATAATTATCCATACAATCTCCTTTGGTGTTGATTATTAAAAATGAGAAGCAGATTGTTTTAACAAATATAAACAGCTGAAAAGCTCCTGCCCTTTATGAGGGTCACTTTATTCGATCTAAAAAGTTCAATTAATTCTAAAAATAGAATTACCAAATAAAGCCTTTAGTCGCTTAACTCATTTAAAACTGTAGTTATTCGAACGTTGTTGAGACGTAGGCTTAAATTATATTATAAAAAAAATGAAAAAATTTAATTTAACTTATAAAAATTTTATTAGTAACTTGAACAACTTAAGTAATAAAATTTATAAAAATATTAACTCTTTAAATATTAGTATAATTGTTTTTATATTAGTTCTTAGCTATAAAGCATTTGAAGATTTAACTGTATCTGGTTTTATTGTTATTGTTATTTCCGGTGTTCTGTCTTCATTGGTAACTAGTTTTATATTAAATAATTTTAAATTCTCTAATAATATTATTGTTAGAACTTTACAAAAAATTATATTATTTAATATTATTATCTTTTTAGGTATTTCATTGTGTTATATTTTTAATATACCTTTGATACCTGAAGCTAGTTGCGATGGTGGTGTTTATACAAAGGATCCAGATTGGATTAACAAATTTATTAATAGTCCCTTAGAAAAAGGTGATTTATTAAATACACCTTTTATGAAAGCTATAATTGAAATTCTTTCTATTAATTTGACACTTCACTTTGTTATTCTATATTTACTTATTATGTTGGTTATTATTTTTAGTTGTAAAATTATTATAGATAAGGAAATTAATTTCAATAAAGTATTAGAATATCCATTAGGGAAATATATTCATAAATTTCTAACTTCTTATGTAAATATTTGGAGAAACAGTGCAAATATTTGGATTTATTTTATTCTATTTTGTCTAATAATATTTAACTGTGGTTCTGCTTATTCTTTTTATAAAATTTTGTCAGCAATAAATCTCGCTCCCTCAGCTTCTGTATCTAACTCAAATACACCTACCATAACAAATTGTTCATTAGAACCTACTGAAATCCTAAGTTTTGAATTTAAGGCTAAAATAATAAGTTTATTATCTGATAATTTAACTTTACAGTTTATAATGCTTTATTTATTTTGGATGTTGATATTTATCTATACTATTAAATTAATCAGTGATAGAAATCTTTACACTCCTTATTGGGAAACTAAAGTAAGATCTCTCCCTCTAGGTAAATATATACATACTGTAATAACTAAACTATTAAATGGTTGGCGGTTGTCCAATAATTTTTGGATATATTTTATTTTGTTCTTCTTATTTATTTTCACGTGTTGTTCTACTTTTGCAACATTTGTTGTCCTATTTACTTTAAATTAAGTGGTTGAAAGCCTAACTTATATTGAGCAGCTGGCAAAACTTATGGAATATTTAGAAAACGTTAGGACCCCCCTCTCATGATTTAACTCCAGTATGTAAAGAAGTAAAACAGGTAAATTTCAAATGAAACCCTTAATGTTTTATTTTAAGTATGTCCAGAACATATAAAATATTTATTAACTTGGATACATGAACTAAAAATAATTAATCCTAAATAAGTATTTGCCTAAATTGATGGAAAGGGGATTAACCCCGCTCTTCAAAGATCTTTGAGAATGGATTTATTATTATTTTTATAGCACACTCCTAATTTAAAAATTTTAAATGTTGCAAAATAGGGGTTTACTTGATTTCATTAATTTTAATTTGATAATCTACTTCTGATATGAATTTATATTCAAAGATAATATCAATATCAGTACCAAAAATAGATATATCAATATCTCTAACTATGCTATTAATAATAGCTGTGTTTAAGAACGTGACTTCATAAATAAACTCCTCCACAATTAAATCAACAGGTATATTTTTATTTATAGCAAAAATAGGATTATTATTTACGATCAAAGAAATAATATGAAGCAGATACGGCACTTATTGCTCCAGCTAAATAAGTTAGATAATATAAAGTATCTTTAAAACTTAGTGGATGCCAGCTAGTTAAGGTAGAGAGATATAAAGTCTATTTTACAAAATCTTTAACTCTTTAAAAGCCCTATATTTAATTTGAGAGAATAATAATGGGGTTAAATTTGTGTATTTTCAGAAGTTCTTAATTGAATCACCAAACAATAAAGTATTGATTTGGGTTAAATAATTATTATTTTAACTCTATTTTACAATGCAATATTTACACAATAAATACGGTTGTTAAATTCTTTACTTTGTTTAAAACTCTTCGCCTTCGGCCTTAGTTTATGTAAGGGGTTAAAATTAATGACAAACAAGTGTTTTGTTTTATTTAAAAGAGATTATAATTAATGTTAATTCATATTATAATTAATAAATAAAGTTAAACACTTTATATTGATAAATCCAGTCCTAAGTATGACTTTAAAAGGCTTTGTCTAAACCTTTAATTTAGTCTTTCGCAGTTAATACGTCTTGCTTCGCAAGGATAGATATTAACACTAGTACTCCTTTCTTACTTGAATCCCTTTGGATGTTTGTAACTGGGCAGGTATAGATACATACGACTCAATATTTATTATTTTAACCATTCAGGTGTAATAAAGTTAATTAATCATATTTAATTATTTAATTGAGTTAGCCTTAACACTCTTAGTGATAAGAGCTGGAATAGTATACTATTTGGGTAGGTTAATAAAAACAAACAAAAACAAAATATAAAAAAATATGAACACAAATAATAAAAACACATTAAGTAACAATCCAAAATCTATTACAACCAATTTTAATTCTGTGATCTATTCTTCAGATATTAATAATAAAGCAAGATCTGTATATCATATAACAGGGTTTAGAGGAGGAAATGCACAAAAATTATTTACAAAAATAGAAAATTTAAAATTACAACCTTCTGATCAAGTTTATCCTTCATTAACAACGGATGTATTAGCAAATTATATAAAAGGTAAAAAATTAACCAAATTAGAGTTTAAAAATAATGTCGAATCAAACTTATTTGAAGACAGATTAATCTTTTCAGATTTATTAACAGGAAAGGTACTAAAACCTTCTGGATCCGGGGCAAAGGATTTTAATGCAATGGCACCTGTCATTACCGAAGGGGCTTCGCTGATCTCGGAAGAAGTGAACCATCAGGTTAAATATGCACCTAGCCCCAAAGGGGAAAGAAGTGGTTTATTTATGTCTTTGAATTCATTTAAAGATTATTTTAACTACCTAAGTAATGCCATTACTACCTTTACTGTAGCCGAAGGCAAAGGTAAATTAAATTATCCAACACCTTTAATTAAAGATAATAATAAAATAAATTCATATAAAATACGACATTATTTAAATTTATTAACTAAATTTGATTTTAAATTATCTATTAGTAATTATGATTATTTTCAATTTAAAAAAAGTAACAAATACTTATTTGCAATGGAAAAAGCTGCCGATTTATTAAGATTAGCCTTTTTAACTAAAGGTTGTTTAATAAGTAAACCAATTTTTAATATTGTTTATTCACATAATGGCCTTGAAAATGAATTTAATTTATCTGAATCTAAAGATACTAATTCAAATAAAGCTAAAATTATTATCCATTTATTTTATTATATTAAAACAAAAGGTTTATTAAATAAGGCTTCTCCTTCAGGTAAACTATCTTCAACCTTTAAAGGTACATCGTACAGAGGCCAAGGGAAAGATAAGTTTCTTACCTCTATATATGATGCTAAATTTTTATTTCTTAGTGATTACTTAACTAAATTATTTAAGACCGAAATTGAATTTGAATTAGTAAGATTATATCAACCTTATCAGGATAGTAATATTTTAGTGCAATTTTTAAATAATCAAAGTTATAATAAAAAATTTATTAAATTAGTTTCTAGACTATTTCGAAAAATAAATATTTATAAAAAAAATAAATTTAACATTTCTAATACAACTTTGTTGAATGAAGCTGTGTCATTCCCATCTGGAGTATCTGGTGTTAATATTAAATTAGCTGGTAGACCAATTAATGAAAGAATTATACCTAGATTGACAGTAAAACGAGCTCAAAGAGGAAACTTTAATAGATTAAATGCAAAAGTGATAGAAAAATCAATGTTTACAGATAAATCTAGAAAAGGAGCATTTAATTTTACAGTTAGATTAAGTCACATATTCAGATAATATTTTAATTCACAAATAGCTTAACCTCAACCCTTTTTTATAACTTTAATTAAATAAAACAATTTATTTTATTTTTGTGGGTTTATATAATTTTCTTGGTTCTCCCCATAAGCCCTAGTGGCTCCTGCTTAACTAATTATTTTTAGGGTTAAAGGAAATAAATTAATAACTCTTAATCTCACCCTGCCTAAGATTGTTAGTTCTGTATCTTATCCTCCCTAGTTAAGCAGGGCGGCGGTGTGCTTAAAGTTAGCCTTTACTACTACGCACTGCTATAGGAAGGATTAACCTTATATAAATATTATGTATATAACAAAAATTATTATAAATATATAAAAGTTTATAATCCTCTGTTTCATTAAGTAGAAACAATAATTAAAATAATATATAATCTGCATCTGTTTTTTTTTTATTAATTTTGTTTTGTTACTATAAGAATAGAGTAATATATAGAATTTAAAATAATAATCATAAAATATATAGTCTATATATTGAACTATTAAATTTAAATAAGTCAATAGAAGACAGAAAGCAGATAAAACCTTGTGAGGCCAAAGCTAGGATATGAGTTTCAAGTGACTAAAAAAAAAAAAATAGTTCTGCATTCTCCCTCAGGAGCGGTGTATGAAGCTGAAGGAGCCAAAGGGTCGCGGAATCTAGCAATTTTATGCTACACACAACAATGATAAGACAGAGCAAATTTATATTATAAAGCGAACATGTTGAAATGGTAAACAATCTCCTCTTAAGCAGGAGTGGAAGTAATTCCTTAAGAGTTCAAGTCTCTTTGTTCGTAAGCATGTAGCAAAAATAGTGTACAAAAAAAAATTAAGGTAAACAGAATAATTTTGTTAACCCTACTCATATTTTTTTATTAGAATAATTTTATTCTAAAAATTACTAGTAATATCTCATCTTGTTATAGTATTTAAAACCTGATAGTTTACCTTCTCTAATTTTCTTAACTCTTTGTATCTTTTCCTTTTAGTTTTTATCGTTTATTGTTTATAAATTTACCCTTTTTAACTACTCTCTATAAAATTAATATAGGAAGAGTAGTTAAAATAGCTATTGCCATGTATGCCACTTATTTTTTCTATGATTACCTAAAGGAGGGTAAGGCTTTAGATAAAGTAAAAACTAATTGTCTCGCTCCCGAAGGATATTGTATAAATTCTACCTTTTAAGTGTTTCGTAAGCAAGTGAATATTGAGAATTAACCTAGGTAAGGTTACATAAGGAGTAATTGTTAAAGATATCAGTTAATTACCCTAGCCTCTTAAGTGCGAGGGTGGCATCATTCTTAACCTCTCCTTACAGGCTTGGTGTAAGAAGCCTACGAAAATCAACAGAAGGAGCCGACAGGTTGTAATACTTTCTTGTTTAAATTTCATAAATAATCCAAAAGCCTTGTGCTCAGTGGTGTAAAATTTAAACAGAGATAGCTCTTTCATCTTATGAAGAGTATTCATATAATTACATTTAAAATATTATGCCTCAATTAATACCGTTTTTTTTTATTAATCAATTATCTTTTTCTTTTTTAACTTTATTAACATTAATTTATCTATTCTCTAAATATATTTTACCTTTATTTACATTTCAACAAGTAGTTAGAATGTATGTAACTAAATTAAGTAAATAATTGAATATAAATAGCACTTTTATCTCATACGGAGGCAAAGGAAGGAAAGGGATTAACCCCTCCCTCCACCTCTCCCCCCTTTATTCCAATATGAAATATAAAGTTAAAGATACAGTATTAATCATTATCGTAATTATCGTACAATCTAAATTATTAGACATATTTAAATTATTAATAAAATTATTATAAACTTCTTCATTAATATTATTATAGTAAGTCGTAATTTTATTTACATTAAGTACACCTTGTTTGTTAGACAATTTATCAAAATTTTTTTATTATTAGATTTCTCAATGTTTTTATTTGTATCTTGCTATTAAGATCTATAGCTATTTTATTGCATAAGGTTTTTTATTTTTACCTTTATTATATGACAATTTAATTTGTATTACTATATATTGGGTGTTTAACCTAGATTGTCTAATGAAAATATCTATATTCTCTCTTAAATTTTTCATGGTTAAAGGTTTAATTAAATAATAAAAATAAATCATTTAAATTTACTTTGATTATTATCTCCAGTATTATGTTTGTAACATTGCATATTTATATTAGCCTGTACATTAGTTTGATTAGTTGTATTTTTCTTAGGAAAGATAGTAACACTTTCTATTTCTTTGGTATTATTTATATTACTTGTTTGTGAATTTCCATTTGTTTGAGAATTATTTGTTGTATCATTATGTTGAGTATTTTGATTAGTTTGATGGTTGTCACTTCCTGTAGTATCACATAAGATAGGTTTATAAATTAATAAGTTAGTAAATAGGATTAATACAGACCATGTTGCAGAACTTATAATAATTAAATGAATAAGTTTACCTAAATTATTTAATAAAACTCTTTTATATTTTATTTCATCTTCAGATATATAATCAATATACATTAAGGCTAATAAAGGAGAAATAAAAATAGAATAAATATAAGTATTTTCTCCTACCGTATAATTAAATTCATATAAATTATGTTGTAATCTTACAACAATTAAGATAGTAAGTACAAAACATAACATATTATATAAATAATAAAAGATTAATACATTTAAGCTAGGTACATTTGTATTTATATTATCACCATTTCTATAAATATTATAAAAATAAATGATTGATTTATAGAACACATTAAAAATTCTAATAATAAAATTAAATTTTAGAAAGAATATATTAAATACCGAAGCATAAACAAATAGATATAATAAAGTTGAATTAAAATACAAGTATAAACCAGTATTAAATACAATAGAAAATAGTAACATAACTAATATAAAATATAAAACATTTTTAGATTTAGGTCTATAAACCATAGGTAATGATAAAATAGACAAATACAATTCAACAATTTCTCTATATATTTTATTAATTGTTTGCATTTTTAAAGTTGTTAATTTTGTTATATTTTAAGAATTATTTTATAAAAAACTTAACAAATTAATTAATAATCTCTCAAGTTAAATTTATAAAACAATAAAGAGACTTTTGGTTAAATCCTCTCATTGAAAGTATTTTGTTGTGTTTATATTTGATAGTGTTCTCTCATAAGGAAGTGTCCAATTTTCTTGTAAAAATCAAATTAGTCAAAATACTATAAAAACACACTTTTTACATGTTAGGCCTTTTGTCGACTCCTTCAGAATTAAATTTTGTTTACACCAGGTAACAGTAGAAATGGTACTAATGAGAATTTACAAGGTAACCTTAATTCACAAAGTATTATTAATAATCAAGACCCTACTCAACCAGGGGGTAATAATTTAATTAATGGGAACAAAATCAACCCTCGAGGAAGAGGGGGAATAAAACTATCTTCTAAAGTAATCATTAAATTCGACCAAGAAAATTTCGTTATTAGATCTTTTCAAGTTAATAAATCTAATTTAACTAAATCTATTCTAAATGTTAATAGAACAGTTAACAAAATAGGACCTGTAAGTGAACTTGTTAATCTAGGTTTTATGAATAATACTTCTTACATTAGAACCTGTTCATTCTTTGATATTCATCTGACAATTAGTGATTACCTTAAATATGGAGTAATAACTAAACAACAATATAACAATGTTTTTAGCAGTTTAATATCTTATGCATCTAAACAAGATATAAATAATTCTATTTTAATTACTTATAAAGATGAGTTACTAAACAACGAACAAAATTTCTATAACATCTTACATAATAGACTTATTTATATGAACAACACCTATTCCGTATTAGTCTTAGATTATAGAACGGATTCATTTGTAAGGCTAAGCTATAAGGCAAAAAACTTATTAGATCTACAACAAGCTAACTTAAATCACAAAGAGGAACTAACTAATAAACTTGCTAATAATAATTTATTGGCTGAACAATATCAAACATATCAAACATTACAAGGTTGTAATAGCTTACAAGATTTATTGAGAAGTGTGTATATCTTTCAAATTGAAAAAATTAAAACTAATCAATTCATTGTAAATTCTATTATGAAAGAACATCATCAGTTAGATAATACCTTATGTACTGGAAATACTTTGAATTGTTTACATTTAAATTTAAATATTCCGATAATGAAGATGCAATCTTTGATATAATTCCCGTGGATACAAGAATCAAATTAGCTAATGTTATTTATTCTCACTATAACTCTGATGCCTTATTTTATTCTAAGGATCAAGAAAAAGTAGAGAACATGTTTAAGGCTATTAAAGGTAGCATACCCGGATTAGATGAGAGAAATGATTTTAACAAAAATATGGTACAAATCATTAATCCTTTATTTAAGAATTACAGGGTATTTGATATAGAACCTTATTCTAGATTATCTAGTGGGAGTTCACCTTATGACTCACCATCTTCAGGATGTTCTATGGATTCAATTGATCTTTTTGTACGTCCTATAGGTAAAGTTGTAACCACTACTAGTGAACAACGAACCCAAGAAATAACTACAAGAGTTCAACCTGAACCTTTGATTGAAGAACCTGAACATAGATTGGCAAACAAATTTATTAACTATGTAACTAAAAAATTAGGATTTTAAGAACCCATAATCGCACCCAGCTTTGTTTAAAAAACAAGAGGGTGGGTCTGCAAGAGGGTTATTTATCTAACATTTTTAATTAGAAAAAATAAATTTTAGCTTGCGTTTAATGTAGCAACAACCCTACCGTTTAAGAAATAAAATTTAAGAGGGTTTTATTTCTTTATAAAAATTCTTAATACAAAAAAAGTATTAAAGAATTATGCCTCTTGTACTATTATAGTAGTACAAAAAAAACTAATCAAACAAAACAATTAAATAAATAATAATGAAATTAACACAAACTGATAAATGGCTAGATTTTAGCTATAACGTAAATTCTGTTGTAACACATTTTAATATAGGTGTTGCATTACAACAATTTTGGAATGAAATAATGTTTGAAATAGATATAAAACAATTTGTACTAATTCAATTTAAAGTTTTATTGACTAACGGCACTTATAGTTCTATTTCTTATGTTCAAACAACCAATTATAAAAATAAAGATGAATTATACGAAACATTTATAGAATTCTGGAACATTTGTAATGAAGAATATCCTCAAACTCCAGTAGATAAAATAGTGTTTACGTATAAAATCTTAAATGAATTAAATTCTAAAATAAGAAAATCTAAAATCATAAAAATCAAATATTAAAATCAAAACCGACTTTTAGTTTTAAAGGTAAAACTTTACCCATATGGATTTATTAACTTGGGGTGATGTATGTAAATTTGATGAGAATACAAATTTTTGATACTTATTTATTAGTTGATTATATGATTGAAAACAATATATTGTTTACTTTTAAAGATACTATATTAGATTTGAAAAAAGAAAATCCTTTATATTCATTTACTAGGGAAATAAATAACCAACTATATGTATTTATAGATGGTAACTTGATAGTCAAGAAATTAAAAAGACCATGTAAATTTATAAACCCAGCAAAAAGAATAGTTTCATTTAGAGATTTGTAATGATGGACTTAGAAACTAGAGTTATAGATAAAAAAATAAAACCTGTTTGTGTGTCTATTTTTGATGATAAGTTGATGAAATCATTTTACCTTCTGGACTTCCTCAGTGAAGAAGGTATGCTAGAGGCTTCAATTAAATTTTTAATGGTAAGAAAATATAAAAATTACAGAATAAATCTTCATAATTTTTCTTATTTTGATGCTGTATTTTTACTTAATATTTTAAGTAACTTATCTAATAAAATTAAACCAATAATTAGAGAGAATAAAAAAAATTGATTTAAAAGTTTATTTTGAAAATAACAAAACTAATAGTCTTTACACATTATATTTTAGAGACTCTTATTTACTATTACCTAATTCTTTAGATAATTTAGCTAAAAGTTTTAATACTGTACCTAAGGGAATCTTTCCTTATAAATTTATTAATAATCCTTTAAAACCAAAAAAAAAAGACACAGTATTCTCGTATGCTTTATTTTTATTTAAAATATAGAGAACACAGTGTCTAAAAAAAAATAATTAAATTATTTTTATTTTATTTATAATTTTTTTTCTTACTTGTTTAACTAATTAAATAGGAACTTTCGTTAAAATTTGGTGTTGTATTTAAAGTATCTATAACCTCATTTATGTTAGGGTACTTTAGTTCTAAAATCTCATCTTTTTCATTAATTATTTTAATGATTCTGGTTTTTTCTGAATAACAATCAGGACCAAATAGATTTATGATTGAATCTAAAAATTCTTTATCAAACTTTAAAATATAATTACTATCAGAATAAATATTTAAATAACTTAATTTTAATAAACTAATAATTTTACCCACATTATTACAGGTTACAGCAAAACAGTCATGTACGGCGAAAAAGTTTTTATTTGTATCTTCTTTAAAATAATTATCTATTAATAAGGCTAAACTAGCGGCATCTAAAGAGTGTACTAAATTAGGCATTAAAGCTTTTAATTGTTTTCTCATGTTAAATGCGTTTTTATCATAAATTTGTAAAGTTAATAAATCTTTAGTGTATATAAAAGGTTTAACTTTGACTTTTTTAATCGCAAAAAATTGTTGTTGGACATTCAAACCAGAAGGTAGTGTCCAAGGTATAAAAATACCAAGTTTATTAGCTATTTTAGCTACATCTTTGAAATAATTTAATAAATTAAGAAGTTTAGGAGAATCTTTAAATAAAGCGAGATTTAAAGCTTTGTTAAGATTAATAAAGTCTATTTCCTTTAACATAATTTTATTATTATTTTTTAATCTATATTCATCTTTTTTAATAAAATTAAATTGATCTTTTAAATAATTGATAATAGAAAAAGCTGTAGCATTATAAGGTATAACCATTAAAGCTTTCTTAAATAACATTCTATTATTTTCTGTGCTTAATAAAGAACATCTTCTATAACTATCTCTAGTTTGTTCATCTAAGTTTAAATTTATTTCTAATTCTTTTGTAAAAAAATTGTGTATTTTGAGAGCAATAAAGGAGTAAAAATCATTAGGTTTATCTTCCCAAGTAGACTTAGCTAAATTTAATTTAACCGATAAAAATAAATCATTTAATAATAAAGTCAAATGTTGGAAACCATTGCAGGTAGCATCTAATTGAATAGGTAATTTACTTATAAAATAATTAAATTTATTAGTTTCAGCTTCTAAGAAGTTATTATATTCAAAACAAAAGGCAATAAATAATAATTTATTTTCTGCTTTAGATATTAATTCTCCATTTTCAAAATGAATAATATTATCTTTATTTTCATCTACCCATTTTATTCTATCTAAAAATGAGAGCTTATCAATTTTATTACCAAAACAATTTGCACCAAATATTTTTAAATAATTAATACTTAGAGTATCGGTTAAAAATACTTTATCACCTTCAGCAAATTGTAATAATGCTTTAGCTAATTCTACACTTTGATAATTTAAATATTCAGAACTACAATAAATTCTACCTCTATAATCTAATCTGACTGGGATATAGAATTTAGATACATTTCTAAAAATATTAGCTAAACCTAGTATATTTGATTCTAATCTTTTTATACTATTAAAACTTTCTAATTCTTTACTTTCTTGTATACTCAGTTTTGTCTTATTATTTAAGTCGTGAACAAAATCAGGATCAATAATAAGATTATATTTTTTATAGTTTTTTAATATAAAATCTAAAACTTTTTGATTAATAGAAAAGGCTACCGAACTAATATTATTTACCATATCGTAAATAATGTTATTATCTAAAATTTTACTTTGTTTTACTAAATTAGAGTTTTCTATTATTAAAGGTTGTGTATAACTAACATCATTTAGAAGATAGCCACCTAAATATTCTTGACCTTTTTCTAACTTATATGGTTTAGGAGGACAAATCATAGGAATTCTAGTAGGATAATTTAAGATAGGTAAATTACCTTTAGGTAATAATTTAACTAATTTAGAACCTACTATTAAAATATTTCTTTTTTCTATTCTACTTAATATTTTAATTTTAGTTTCTATTAAATTAAGAACTTTTAACCAACCTATTAATATAGTACCTATGTTAAATATTTCGGTTGCATTTTCACTATCTATTATTCTTGTATAATTAATTTGTTTCCAGTTATTAAAGGTTAATCCATCTCTACTACCGATATAGTTTTCATAATTATATCTATTTACAATCTCTTTACCTAAGTCAATAGCTACAGAGGTGAAGAGAGTATTTTCATTGACTTGATCATTATTACTAATAATTCGTAATAATCTACCTAAACAAACATTTATTATATAATCTTTATTTACATTTAATAAGACTTTTGATTGTAAATCTAAATTTTTAGATCTTTCCTTTTTATAATTATTATATAAATCAGTAAGTAATAACTTAGATTCATTTAAAGATTCTATAAGTGATTTATTAAGTAACTTATAATTTAAATTGCCATCTGAAAGTTCAGTTTCACTTAATAAATTTTTGTCTAGCAAATATTTTTCAATATTTAATTGTATTTCCTCTAAACTATGACCTGAGTATAAAGAGGTCATTATTTTATTATACAAAACTGAATCTTTAGAAAATATTGAAACAGAATTCTGACTATTAATACTAAAATTTAATCTACCTATTGAACATTTTATAATATTTTTATTAAATAAAATTTTATTGTTGAGGGACTTATTAGATAATATGCTATAGTTTCTAACTCCTAAAGTTAATAATTTATTACTACTATTTTTATTTAATAATAGTGGGTTATTATCTATAGTTAAATTATTTTTATATTCTACTTTAGTACTATAAAATCTTTTACTACCATTATTAGATGAATGATTATTATTTAAGTTAATAGAAGAATCTAATTTATTATCTTTAATGGAATTATCTTTACAACTTGATTCTATAATAATATTATTAACACTTAATAATTCTTTATTATCATCATTTATTACAACTCTGATTCTACCATCAGCTCTATAATAACCAGCAACTGTAAAAAACATTTCACTATTATATTTATATAATTTCAAAATTTCTTCTTTAATACTTACTTTTAATAACTCTATTTTTGAAGTTAAATTATTAACTATTATTGTAGTATCTCTAATAATTTTTAAAGCATTATCAATTTTATTAAGTTTAAAGCCCGAACTATAACTAGATGACAATTCATATTTATGTTTTCTATTATTAGCTTCGGATATATCATATAAATGCTTATTAATAGCTAATTCTAACTGATTTATATTTTTTAACATATCAAATATACTTAAAACTGCTTTCATTGTAACATTACACTCTACAACAAATTTATAATTTTCAACTAAATTTTCACTTTCATTTATCAAAAAATTTTCATTAGTTAAAGAACTTACATCTAGATCTAATATTTTTCTATTAAAATACCCACTAATTGTACTTAAATCTGTAAAACTATTATAAACAATATTAGGATCTAAATTCATATTATCTAATAATAATAAAAATTTTACTAGACTTGACTGAACTGTAGATAATAAATGACGTCTAGAACCACTACCTCCATATATACTAATATTCAAACTTTTAAATAAATAAACAATATTACACCATGCAATACCATTAAATATAAAGATTATATTATTATACGACATACTATCTTTAATTAATAAATCCTTAAAATTACCTAAATCAAAACCACTTTTACGCAAATGTTGTTCACTAGGAAAACCTTTTATTTCACTAAAACTAATATTACGTATTAAACCACTTAAATCAGATAAAAAACCTGAATTAAAATTTAACACATTGCGATAAAAACTATACAGATTATATCTGAAGTATTTGATATTTTCAGTTACTAACTCTTCTTTATCACTTTCCCAAATACTAAACTCTAAAACAACAAATTTTGATTGTTTAAAAAAATCAGTATTTTTAGACATAAAAACCGACATATCGCTTAAAGAATTGATATCAACATCTCGAGGATACCGAATTACAGAAGCAACAAAATTATTTAAATCACCAGAACTTTTACTACTAATTTTAGCTATAGAAGCTATTATTTTTAAATTGTTATTATTCATCATATTAAATTAATACATACATTAAATTTAGAAGAGATTATTAAATTACTAATTAATCCAGTATACTCTTATAACTGAACTAAAGATAGAGAGAAAACAAATAAATAAAACTGAAATAAATAAATCAATTACAATCACTATAAAGTAAGCTATCAAATAAATAAATCAAGTTTAAATAAATAAATCTATCTCTATAAAAGACATCCAAAAAAGAAAAGTTAAAAACCCTATACCCCCCC